ATAATTATCTCCAGCAGTCCTTTTCACTTTAAGGTCTTATCAAAGGACAAATGAAATCAATCCGCTTTGAAAGCCTTCCAATTGGAGTTCCCCTGCTCCTGAAAAGTGCTAGTTCCCAGCCGAGCAAGACTTTCTATCGATAGAGCAAATAGGTATGATCCATAGGTGGTAATAGTTGAGTTCCCTTCCGGAGATCAAGTGCCTTTTACCAATAGGTAATATCTTCTTAAAAGTCTTTCGGCCCTAACTGACTCGCTTTGTAACCCGGCTTGACGAGTCACTTTCCCTGGCTAGTCTAAATCTAAAAAAGTATTCATTACCATCTCATCTTCTATCAAGTCTCGTGGTAGTAGTGTTATTCCGCCCGGGAATATTAGCAAGCCTTGCCCCCACCCCAGGTAATATCCTCCAGTTCCTTTGCAAGCGGTTTTTCTCTTGGCAACTCTTGATCCAGTTTCATTGTAAGTCAAAAAAATCTTTCTTTTTGCTATCTAGTTTTCAGCACGCTTTTCAATCAAGTTGCAGTTTCAGTTCTAATCAGTGCTTCTCTTCCTTTTTAAGTGAGTACTTGATAGGGCCATTCCACAGACTCCTAAGCACTCCCTGTAACAAGGGACTCCATTCCAAGAGGAAAGACTAAATAAATGGTTTGCGAAAGAGGATAGAACCTATGCGTATGGCAACGTCCTCTATATAGTGTTACACTCTTCTAATTCCAGGGAGTCACTCTAGCCCTAGTCGAACACTCTGGTCTGGTATAGAAGGGAGAAGGAAAGCAACTCCAAAATAAAATGTAAGAACAAAATTTTCCAACCCGCCCTCAAAAATCTACCTAGTTTTATATCCCTCATACGAGAAAAGCACTGTCTTTCAGGAGATGCTTACACCTCTAGGTAGAGTCTATCCTCTACTGGAATGTACTACTCCATATCGAACCTATAACCTATAACATCCTATGCATGGAAGGCAACTCTATCAAGTAAAGCTCAACCCCTAGCACTGAACCTCCAAAAAGGGAACTGGATGAATGGGAACTGGCTAGCCTCTATCCTTAGGACCTAGAATCTGCTATCCAAGATAGGACGGACTCCTATCATCATATGGTTTTTTTGAAGACTTTCATTTCATTCCCTGCGAGGTCTAACGATGAGAGACTGCTCCGGGAGCAAATAATCATTCTTTTTGCCCACTTGCTTTACTCCGCTTGCTTTCCTAAAAGATCTAGTTTCAAAACAAAACAAAATGGGCATTCGATAGAGCAAGATAAGGATTTGTAAAGACTTTCAAACTAACGGGCCCTAAACCTAATACAGCTTTCAATAAAGATTCTTGCGCTTACCCTTGCCCTACTCCTGTAGTAAGAAGACTAGCTTTCCGTCCCGCCATTTCTGAAAGTATAGTAAAGGGACGACCGATTCTTGATAGCACTAGTCTCGTTGAAAGAGAGTTCCTCATCGGAATTAGGTAACAACAACTTCTTGATCGGAAAAAAGAAGTTGTTTTCACTCCGATAAGAGGAAGAGAGTGAATCTATATTATTAATAAGAGATCTTGTACGGCTATCTAATCCATCCCAGCCAGCAGTACTTGCTGATCGATAAGACGTATCCCAAAGCAAAGGAGTTTATTCCTTCCACCCGCCCTCTTATGTCTATCCGAACACGGCACTGTAGCTCCCGTTCATTGCCCTTTGCAATTAATTACCACCATCCTCGCCCTGGGGGAACCCGAGACCACATATATATATATCGCCGATAAAGAAGCCTATTGACAACATTGGCTCGTGCAACCGCCTCGGAAAGGCCAGATAAAAGAGAAGACACTGCTGCTGCTGGGTTAGACTGCTTTCGTAGAATGATGAGCTTTATCTCAATTGCCTTGCCTGTCTTCGGACTCGACTAATACTTCTTTCAATTGCTTACCCAGCTTCGGGCAGATCATCCTCGGGAAGGAGAAGTGGAGCTAGACCAGTAGAAAGGAGAGGTTTGAAGACGATCGAATGAAGTTTACGGAAAAGCTCGGGAAGTTTCCTCTTTTAGTTGCTGTTCCGGAATCGGAGCTATAGTAGGAGCTTGAGTAGAAGGAGTCAAAGGAGCTGGTCTCAGCCTTCCTTTCGTGCTCGTGAATGCGCTCCTGTAATGCATATGATAGTACCCTAGCTCGGAACCAGTCGATTCCTGAGTGCGCGTATCCAGGAACTGAGCCAAGTCAACCGACGCCGAGGATTACTTCACGAGAGGGAGAAGAACTCTATCTAGCCTTCTCTGGTATTCTAAAACAGAATTCCTTTCGGGGAGAGATTTTGCTTTTATCATTCCTTCTCCAGCAGCTCCTTCTGTAAGACGAGTTCCTTAGAGAGAGTTGTCTCGCGCCGCAAAGAGACTTCGGTTAGTCTGCTTTGCTGCTTACTCTGTTCCTGGCTTTCAAGCTTTCAGTTTAGGGCGTGATATTCTAAGACCAATGCTCAGAGAACCTTGCTTTTTCCCAGTCAATAGCTGTCTGCGTAAAACATGCCATACTCCCGCTCTCACTCCCTTCAACAATAGCCATGTCATATTCCTCGGGAATTGCCTAAAATCCCTCTCTTCAACATCCCTTGACCTAGCTCTGTAAAGGAGGACTTTCTAGTCAGTCTTACGTCCAGCCAGTGCAAGCCCTCTTCATTCGACTACAGATGTAGCAAGCCGCTTGAAATTCAGATTACGCTTAGGATAGCCGAAGCGATGGTTATAGATATAGATAAAAAGCCGGTTCTAGCTCAACCTCAAAAGCTGGGGAAAGCTTTTCGATTATTAATTTCTTTCCGCAGGGACGGATCAAATACATCTAGAGTTCGCTTACTCAAGTAAGAGTTCCATCTATTTTAATAATTATAGGAGTCAAGTGAATAATCTTTTTCAAGCTATCGAGCTATAGGACAAGCAAAGTAAAGCGAAAAGATCTATCCAGTCCAGCAGGTATAGCAGGTTGACTAGCCATTGATCTAACTAGTTTGAATGCTAGTTTCCAGTGATTCAATTGCATAAAAAGGATAATATATTCCCAGGCGAGCTCCTTTACCTGCGGTTTCAGTTGGACTCCCTAGAGATTTCTTTTCATGAGAGGATGTAGGATTACTATTACTATAATAGGCTTATGGAGAGGTGCGCTAATAAGCGTCTGGGAGAATAATAAAATATGCTTTTCTTTTCCTTAATGAAAAAATACTAGAATTTAATAGGGAGTGTACCCCAAACCTCTGTGGAAGTCAAATACAGTGATCAAGCCTTAGAGTTAGCCTTTAGCGAGTGTAGGAATGACTTGCTGCTCCAACCTTCCGAGGGCTAGGGACAAGGGCTTTACTCAAAGTCATATGAATCGAGTTACATACCTGGAACTAGCGTTATAGGAATAGACTTCTCGAGTCTGTGGAACGATTAGGCTTGTTTTCTCGCAGCATCCAGCCTAAGAGAATATAAAAAGGGAGTGGGTGACTTCTATTAGATAGATGCTTCTGCTGAATATAAATAACCTTATGATCAGTATAATGTTCGGAACCTCCCTGCATTCGATCTCCTCCCCTTCCTGCTTTCCGTCGGGTGGGACATTGCCCAAAAAAGAATCTTCCTGAATTTCCCACTAAAGTGACTGCTTCGTTGAAGGGGCTTTCGAACTGCATTGATCAACCAATTCACAGACGATGAAAAGAACTCCTCTAATCTGAATTACACTAAGTGGGTAAAGACGGACCCTTAGCTGGATCAACGCAAGGCCACCTCGTCTTAGTATTTTCACCAGGTTGTTAGAATCTTAAGTAGTGGACTGCCTCACTTTCGTTTTAGGAAAGTCGGGATTTTTGGCATCAAAGATGGGATAGATATTATATGCCATCACAGCTGAACGTTTACCTTACAGAATGCCTTCCTTCTCGTGAGAAGAAATCCCTTTAGTCAAGTCTAAGTAAGGCTCTTACTAGATCTCTTGTACCGCTATTCATGGTGTAATTTTCTATCTGAATAGAATGTGATTGCCTGAAAGCGATTCCGGGAGAGCCTAGCATAGAGCTAGCTTTCTTGTGATGAAATCGCTTACCCCTGCATGCTAAGGCTCAGTCTTTCTAGATCTTCTAGTTACCCATTCTTCCCCTCTAGGCTAACTGAACTCACTTAAGCCGAATCTCACTCCCTCTTTATGGCAGCTATCTCTTCCTAAACAGTAGAGAAAGAAAGCCCGCTGACTCCAGCACCTCTATTGCTTGTGAAAGATAGTTATTCCCTCTGCTTTGATGCTTTCGCTGATTCAATAGCAGCTCCCATTCCTGCAACATTAGTTGCTTCCTCAACAAGAGATTTAATCCTCATCTCTTGAACTCTGGGCTTCTTTAACAATAGCGGATTCTACCCTAGGATTCGTGAAAAGAAAAAGAAGCAGTTATGCCCTTCGCCCTAGTACTGGGATCAGGAACTCCTCTATCTATGCTAATGGTTCCGTTGTCATACTATATTCTATTCTACCTTCGAGTCCCTCATTCCCTTTCGAGCTAATGAGAGCTAACTGGCAAGAAGCAAGAACATTCTCAGCTAACCGCGAACAGAGTTCCGAGTCGCTTATTGGAATCAGAGACTTAGTCAACAAGCATTCCCACCCGAGACATTTTTTTCTTCTACTAAGAACTTTTCCGAACACCTATCCAAGCCAAGCTTTTTGCCGACTCTATACCCTATCCGTTAATGCTTTTGTTCTTCAATCTCTTCCTATTCTTTCTCCCCCTCGGGAAACTACCGTAAGCCCTTAACTTCCTTCGCTCTGCATAGCTGTCTGTGCATTGAGGGAGCAGCAGTGGACTTAGTGGGCAGTTAGAAGGCACAAACGGATGTGTTGCATGCTAATGTGGAATTAACCACACTAGATGCGAAGGCAGGTCAAAAAAGGAACCGCATAACCTCAAACAAGAAAACTAAGGGGCACCTGTCGGTAGCCGACTTCAAGTCGAAGCTAAAACAGTCCAATTTGCCAAAAGTCAACGGCTTTGTTTGATTAAACGTCCCGTCTTGAGGGATTCATTATTTGGATCCAACGCATAACGAACTCTAGAAGGCCATAAACAGTCTTTGGAATACTGTTCTCCCTTCATGTGAAAAAACTCAAACAAGAAGCGGAAAGCTCCAAGTTCGTAAGGCAAGGAAGTAAAGACAGACCGAAGTTTGTCGTACTTCTTCCCTACTAATTGAAGCTGTAACTTCCACACTAATTGAGTGAGTTTATGAGTAGGTAAGGACTTCCAGGTTGGATCCCAAGACATTCCTTGATATAGAAGAATGTGGGATATCCAGGGTGTGTATCGGTCAAAGATGGTCTTTAACTTCATTTTTATTAGACCAACCTGACTGAGAACTTCGTCCTCAGATATCCATGGCTCGACCATACTCGCGAAGGTCCCCTTATCTACTCTTTTTCTTTTCACTAACTCTATTATTCTATATAATGAAAAGAAAGACAGGTAGATCCTCACTAGCTGGTCACTCCGATCGTCTCGTTTCATTATCATTCGACGATGGAACGCTGGGATGATCAGAGGGTACCCTGATCTATTGAGGGATACCGGAACCGGTAATAGGTCATGGCAGTTTGTACAACCCCCATAGGCCTTCTGTAAAGATGAACTACATTGCTTAAGATATAAAGCGCAAAGTAGCCACCCAGACTTCCGACCTAACCTAATAACCGCTTTGGTATACAGGTATGCAGCAATACACAGCTCCCCTAGGATTGCCTATCATAGCAAATGCTAACCAGTTGCCTAGGACAATCCTTAGGTCAGGTAGGGTACTCCCGTACTGAGCACACGGCACAACGAGAACAACAATAAAGAGAGAGAGCCATAAGACCAGACGCCAACAACTTATGACTTGTTAGGACAACTCAATAGGACTAAAGCCTCCATATCCATCCTAGAGCTCCTACAAACCTCTCCTAAGCACCAGGAAGTTTTCAAGAAGTTCTTGGCCGATGCCCAGGTACCTGTAGAAAGCACCCCTACTGACCTAGAGAATGTGGTAGGAATTCTCACTGCACCGACGGCCATATCCTTCTCAGATGATGACCTACCCAATGGTAAGCTATCTCCCCATATCAGAGCCCTGAACTGAACTCTTCTTATCGGCAATCGTTCTATCTCTCGAGTTCAAAAAACCCTCAACATCTGCCCTCTATCCACGCTGCGCGCCCTTGACATTTCTGAGGACTCTCTGGCTCCTTCTCCCGTGTACATCACCGCTTATGATAACTCGAGAAGGCCAGCAAGAGGCAGGCTGATTGCCGATGTCCAAGTAGGCCCTTTGATCCTCAGTACCACCTTCCATTCCTACTTGCATCTATTAGGAGAAAGCTTAATCGAGTGGGATTTATCTTCCATCCCGTGAGAGTTTCCTGCCAGCTAGTTAAGTTCTATTCGTAAAGTAAGTTATCTGACTTAATCCAGCAAGTAAGCAAGTGAAAGCAAGGGCTTGGGATTTGATCCACTCGATATAGGGAACGAGCAGATGCTTTCTCTTACATTAAATAAGACTAATTTCGATCAAATCAAGAACGAACAAACTAGACTCTATACCTTCTCTTATTCTGTTTATTATACAGAACCTCTCTGAAAGGGCTATTTCTTTAGTTCAAAACAATAGTTAGAGCTCTGTTCACTCAACGGGAACACGATTTCTGGTTTGATCCCGTTTCGACAGATTCTGACTTGTTCATCTTCGGGCAAATCCGGCATTTGTTGGCCTCAAGCCTCCATCTGGTGATGTAATCTTGGACGGTTTCCTTGTGTCTTTGCCGGAGATTGTCCAAGTCAGCGATGGTAACAGCTCGTTGGGTTACAAAGAAGCGACCAACAAATAACTGTTGCATCTCTTCTTCCCAGCTCTTGACTTAACCCTGAGGTAAAGTACCATTGGAATGCATCTCCGGTCAAAGATGACCCGAACAGGCGCAGGCAATAGTGATTGGTTGGTTTTACACCAAGTTTCCTAATGCCAGCGAGAAGTGATGAAGGTGTTCTTGAGGGTTTCCAGTGCCGTTAAAGCGATCAAAGCTCGTCATTTTCCTTCGAAATCTTTCAACGGCTTCCCGACTCCTTTCTTTTCTTTCGGCCTACCCCCGCTCTCTTAAGGCCTTTCCTTCGCTCTGCCGAGCTTACTACTTATCTTTTTCCTCCGTCAGACTCTGTGGAAGCCTTCCCTTCTACCCCGTCTGGTATTCAATTCACTAGCTTCGGCCACTTTCACTCCCGTTCTTAAAGAGTCAAAGCACCTGAATTAATAGTATAAGGAGGATGGCATTAAGCATATAAATGAGATTGATGCTTCGAATGCCCTGAGAGTGTCTAATCAGTCCCTTCCTCCCCCCTTGGCTGGCGCCAGTACTTAACGTCAACTTGCTAATCGTGTATTGGGTCGAAACTCCTCCCGTTTCTGCTTGAGCGGTCCTTGTCGAACCGAAACTATACTAATAAATAGACTTTCTGGATTGCTCGCTAGGTCTCCCATCTCTTAGCAGGAAAGGATCAGCCCCAGTGTCGTTTTAGTTCACCGGCGGGCGGCTTTGAGCATCATCAGAAGTGGGCACGGGAGAAACAGTTTGGTTCCTATCTACCGTTGGTGTGAACGCTGCAAACAAAGATCTAAAGCAAGACAAGACACAGTCGTCAATTCTAGAGACCATCGGTGCATACCCTCCAAAAGTGTATCCCTTCCCTATCGTTCGTAACTGTAATTCGTTGACTGCGGAAAAACCCACCTAGCATAGTCAATAATCTTTCTGGATACCCATCCAGTCCGCGACATTAGTTACCTTGTTGTAATCCATCGTTGTGATAACAACCCAGCCCCCTAACCAATAAATGTTTCAAGAAAGAAAAAAAGGGAGTGGGAATTCCTCCCGTGACGAAACCATGAAGACTGGGTTTCCGCGACGCACTGCGCTAACGAAAAACTGCCTGTTACCGTTAAGCGCAGACGCAGCTTTCGAAATGTTGCTTATTGACCAACCCCTAATAGGACTTAGGGGTCGATTTCAATCCAATTGGACCAGTCTCCCACAGCTTTTGAAATGTTTCAATGTTTGTTTGATCGGTCGTTTGCATCCGATACTGTAAATTCCTGCCTTACCTTAAGGGGCGTAGCGTTGCATTCAAGGTTCAATCGGCCTATGCTCTTTTCCACTCCTGTACTTACGGGATTTCAAGCATGATTACAGTAGCGTGTAAGCGATATGGTGATTTAGCTGCACTTTCTTTTTACATTAGAATCTCTTATTGCAAGAGGTGCCATCCTTACCTGGAGGAATTGGTCTTTGATTCCGTTTTTTAGAAAGAGAATGTTACTAGATCTCGTACCTGCGCGTCACTCATTGGCGCTTTGAAAACGGGCCACCCCGCATAGATCTATATAAGCTATCCATCTTTATGATTGAACGGGAATCCTCATTCGTAAGTCCAGCCTCAGTCAAGGTAGCAGTGGAGGACTTCCAATGCAGTGCCCGAAAGAATGCTAAAGACTAGTCGGATTGATGGACAATTGCCTGTTTAAAGGAAGAATTAGACAAAAAAGAAGAGGAATCGAAAGAAGGGCTTAGTGCTCCGATTGCGCCAATCACCTGAATCAACCCCTGAAGACGCATTTTCATGATCTACAGAGCCCTTCTTACTGAGTTCGGGATCAGATGTAAGACCAAGCCTTTTTGGGCTAGCTTTTGATCTCCTTGTTCACGAGAAGGACAAGGTAAACTCAACTAGTCGCAAGATAAAGTCACTTATTATAGGATATCACGGAATCCGTCCTCAGATTCGATTACGAAAAGGGCTGACTTACAACAAAGGGCCTAACCGAGGTCGCTTCCTCTTGCTTTATAGCCTGCCGGGTGAGCTCACTTCCGTCTTTTGGTCTCGCTACGTCTCTTTCCTTTGGCCGGCTTCGTCTGCCTTTCCCATGAGTGGTCAAGGCGGTCCTCTTTCATGTGGAATAGTTTTAGATCGTCCCCAAGCTCGCCTCTACTTTCTGAAAGCAATTGTAGCAGCTCCGGCACCCATTGATTTTGCACCTTCTAACATCCATGTAAAATTTAACCAGATGGGTGTTATCGAAGAATCGGCTATTGAGTAGGCACTCGTAGCAGCAAGATAGGTTGTCTTTGCTCTACCCCTGAGTCATGTCCTAAGGTAAGGATATACTGACCTATTCATAGCCTTCGCGCTAGCTTCATCGACTACCAAAAGGCCGGTTTTACATTTCATTCTCCGGAAAGGGAAAGCCCCTAATTGTTTCTGCAAGACCAACATATTTCCTTTTTAAGGAGCAGCCATATAATATAGGAGGTAATCCGAAGAACGATCGTAAAGCCGAAGATGATCGACTAGCTGAGGGTACGAAGGAGGTGACTTTTCCTTACGCGTCGACGTGAACAACTTGTGTGCTGTTAAGCAATGCCTTAGTATTCTCCGCCAAGTGCTTTTGCTTCCCTTCATGCCATTTCTGAGGCACACAGAGCGGTATGGCTCCGATCTATAAAGTTTAAAGAGATCTTACAGCCTACGATAAATGACCTAAAAAGCCTGATTTCGTGGGCTTGATGTGTGATTACCTATTGATTGACTTTCTCGGGCCTTTTGGCGCAGCTCTTTGGCCTTTTGCGATCGAGCAACCTATGAAGAGTTGTTGCCTACCTCCCAGAACAAAATTACCCACAACTTTCATCAAAGGCTAGCTTCTTTTACTCCTGCCTAACAAGCGTGCTACTGGCTTAAGTGATAGCAACTACAGCTACAAACTCTGATACCCTTAGAATCGGAGATCTAACAGCATATTTTATAAACCCTTCAACTTAAATTACATCTAAGCCCAAAATGGCGTTGTTCTGTGTAAGTTAATTACGTTTATAAAGCAAGGAAGGCTGCGAAGAGTGCTGGCAAGAGGTTAGTTACCAGTTCCTTCCACAGTTCCCTTAGCAGTTACGGGACTCAGTAAAGAGATTCGGAATAGTCAAATTCTCCACCCAAAGGGTTGTTTTCAAGCTGAGGGAAGGTTTGCTGCAACCATTCGAGAGGTTCCCAAGAAGCATCTTCGTCAGGAATATTCTGCCAGCGTTCCAGGGCTTCTCCGCGGTACTGATGTCAGACCTTTTTCCAGCGGTAGGAGATTCTTTCCGCCGGTAGCAGAGAAAACGCCCCATCTTCGTTTAATGGCGGAAGCGAGCTACTATCTTATTATAAGACAGACTGGTTTGCATTGGTAGCTATGCTTAGCGTCGACATACTTTTTTATCTTTTTTTCGCCAAACCCTCCTCTGGGCCTTCTAGCTATGGTGGCTGCTCCCTTTCTTTCAATACTCCTTCTCCCCCGAAGAAGGTTTTAGGGAAATTTGCTTTCCGGCTTCCAGTACTCGCTCCAGGTTCCATTAGTTTAGCTAGTGAGGTAAGTCAGTACAGCCAGTCCAGTGAGAGCACCGTAGATCAAACCTTCAGCTTTCGGTTGGTAATCGGTTCGGCTTCTATCTCTAGTTCAGGCGGTAAGCTAGTAAAAAAGGCCCCGTAAGGGCGGGTGGATCACGGTATACGGAAAGAAAGAAAGATGGCAATTATTAGAGTGGAAAGTGAATTTCCTCATTTTGTAGCCAGTAGAAATGAAATTCAAAGCCTACCTTTGTCAGCTGTAAAAATTGCTGGCTCGGGAGAGAGAGCTTACTCAAGCAGTAGGAGTAAGGGTACTAGAGGTCTTGCAAAAGGAGAAATGTGACTGTGACAAGGAATAAGAGTAAGTTCCCAGTGGTGAGGAAGGATTAGGCTTTTCAGGTTAGGGTAAGGAGAGAATAGGGTTGACAGTTACTCATCTTGAGTAAGATAGGGAAAAAGCACTTCTTTTCTTTCGGAGTGAAGAAGATGGATTGTAGAGGCCGGCGTCACAGATAGCATCTCGTACAGATGGACATATATTACTAATACCAGATAGAGATAGATATTTCACTAGCACCAGTTCTTTACCTATAGCTATAAGCGGGGGAAGCTGAAGCTAGATCTGTCACGTATAAAGGAAAGAAGGACGTTAGATACCTCTTTTTTGTAGATAGGAGACCTCTTTACTCTCATCAATAGTGATGTTGTGATTGTCGTTATTCTATTCCGATGGATTGACTGGTTATAATCTTGACGCCCGAAATAAAAGAAGAGTGGAAGTTGTCTTGAAAGTCAATCTTGACGAAGAGATGAAAGTCGGTTCTCAGTTCCCGAATCAGCTGTTGTTTGTGATCGCGCTGGTAGGAATGCTGCTTTTGTGCCCGGCGATGATTTGGGTTTGGAATGGCCCCTTCTTCTATGCCCGCTATGCCGTACCGGGGATAGCTCTGAGTTGCCCGTCGAAGTTCTCTGACTCGTCCTTCGCTCTTCGACGCAGGATTCGAAATCGGCTGTTTGGCGAGGTGATGTTGACTGACCCGTAAAAAAAAGAAAAAAAGAAAGAATGGAAGTGTTGTGACATTTGGTGGCGAGCCTTGATGCACACCATCGATTGGACCTGGACCCCTGTACATAAAGCCTTTTAGGGATTCCCTCCCTGCCTCCTTCGTCTCACTGAGCTACCAATCATTCCCAATCTCCAGCCCGAAATAAAATAGAATCGATAGCCTGGCAGCTAATAAAAGAGTTGAAGGTTCGTCAAAGCCATTCCTTGAGATTGGATTAGAGAAGCGTAGTACGTATAATCGAAACTCATTGCAAGTTGTGATAGCGGCCAAAGGAAGTGATTCATTTATTTACCCACTTTCTTTCTCTAAACTACTTCATATCGTGAAAGCATTCCATACCATACGTAGGTTCATTCCAGATGAATAAAAGAATTCAAAGCCGAAACCAAGCCATTACTAAGATCCGTTCCTAGCTGCATGTCTTCTTTACATGTCTTAGGGAAAGGGCTGTCCTTATAATCAAGCCGCTATAAAGCCGGTTGACCGATAGGGCCAGGAGCTGAAAGCCGCTTGAACGAGTTGACGAGGTTCAGTAGGTCCCACGATGAATGAAGAGGAGCGGAAAGGCTCGAGCCAAGATCATAGGAGTGAACCTTCTGAATGGCCAGCTCGCTTTCAGGTTCAGGCAGTGACTCTCCCTTTAAGGCCGGTTTCAGGGGAAGAATGGGAGACCTAGACTTGACACTTGTTTTCGTGTGCTTGAATTCCCCTTGGCTTAACCTCTATTCCCTCAACTCTTTGGCCTATCCCTTTGGTTGAGCTGGAACGAGTGCTTCCCGAGGAAAGAATGTTCTCGCTAATCAAGCAATTGCGTCAGATCAGATAGATGCCTTAATCGGACAATAGCTTATCTAAGAGCTGGTTTTGTTGTCTTTGGTAGTGCCACGAAACACACTAGGCTACCCTTCTCCGAAAGCTCCGCGTGACCACCAATGTCTTTTCTCCGGCGATAGAGCGGTTATAAGGTAAGAATCTAGATCTCCCTTTCAGCCAGCTGTAGCTAAAAGGGAATGCTTTGTTAGTTGGAATAGAAGGACATGCTGGTTCGCTAACACTCTGCAGAAGAGACAGGAGCTTCTTCCCTTGTTGTCTTCGAGTGATTCTTTTGAGTTGAATAAATGTTCAAGCTGTGAGCTTTCTTACCTTTTCATTAAATAAAGAAAAGTGCATTTCCTTGCTTTCAGTCTATTGGGCCTAGAGGACTGGGAATTGGTTCACTCACATAGTCGCGGATTGAACTTAAACGTTAGCTTGCCGGCCAGTAATGAAGAAGCAACGGACGCTATTCGTGGACAGATAAAGGAAGAGTTTACAGCCTTTATCCTTTCCATTGCATACCTTCTTGCTCCTGTTTACCGTACTATTAGCTGTACTTCTTGATAAATGAGATAAAGTGCTTAATGATCGACCTCTGGAACAAATATTGATGGTCGACACTTCGACGTTTTCCCTAGTCTCATTAGCCTTAGGCTTCTCAGCTGCATACATCACTTTGACCCTATTGTAATGAGAAAGGGCTAAAGCCCCACTCCCTGACCTATTGTAATGATATAATAGAAAGCATTCGCCCAATGAAGAGCTAAGAAATCCAACTCTAAACCAAAGCATTTCATTCTTACCCTTTATTACTAGAGGAGAATGAGTTTTCATAACTCATTCTACACGATTAGAACTCATTTACGGTGATTACCTTATAGATAGCCAAAACGTGCTTTAAAAGCTTAAATCAAGACCTCTGGGACAAGATTCTACAATGAGGAGTGAAATCGGAGATTTTAAGAAGAGATCTTTTCTCTTTTATTCCACTGATTTTCTCCCAGAAAATTACCCTTTTCTCTTTGACTTTCTCTGCCTGGAGTCAATCCAACTAGATCTCTTTCGACTGACGCTCCATACCTTCTTCGTTTATTGGTGTGGAATGGTGATTTATACATCGATTTCAGGACTTTTCAAAGCCCTATGAGTGATTCCCTTCTCGGTACTCTTGTTTTCTAGCTTTAAGATCGATCTCTGGGATTGATTCATAGGATACAGCTCTTATGCCGCGAAGTTCTCCCGCAGCATATGCTGCATATAGAGTAGTAGTAAAAGGAAGAAGGAGAGCAGTAAGAGTCAGAGTAGGTTCAGTCTCTTTCCCTAAAACAGATAGCAGTAGTCTTAAATCACTAGCTTTGGACTGTGAACGAATTTCAAGTAAGCTTTAGCATCAGAGAAAGCTAGTTCGGGGTCTAAGAACAAAAGAAGGCATGGGCTAGACTTAGATCTCTGCTAATAGAATCGTGAGATCAGAACCAAACTAGGGAATCACCTTATTAGGATCCTAAACGCGGTTTAGAAGCTGAAAGATCGACCTCTGAAAGAAGATTTGAAAAAATAGGATATAGCTTTGTCTCCGCGAAGCCAGAATCTCTTCATGCCAAGGGCTTTACCAGGCCTCAGGCCAAGCATTAAGAAAGAGGTAATCTTTCATTCCCGATCTCAGCTATAACGATTAGAATGAGTTCTTGCTTCTTACCTTATTCTATTATATAGGTACCCTATTAGTGTAGTGGGTTTGATAGCTATTTAATCTTTTTCTTTTTGCAAGTTAGCTCTTATCTAAACTCCCGCATATAGTTTGAGTAAAGCGAAGAAGTGAGTATATGAAATCGAAGCGCATTTGAATAATCGATCATATAGCTTGTGTGCCACGAGTGATCAGTCTGCGCAAAGTTAATGTAAGGTTAGCGTCTGTCATTTTCCTTCTTCTTATCTTTCTTACCTTTCGGCTTCTTACCTTTCTTCTTGTGAGAAATTGAACTATGGAAATGACTTATAGTAAGTAGTAAGCTAAGCTGCAGGATGCTTCTGATCAATGTTAAGAGGATGAAAATGACTCTTAACTTTGATCCACTCTTTAGACTAAATAAGAAAATTACATAAGAGAAGAAAGATCGTAGGAAAGGTGAAGATTCGAGAAAGCGTCCGTTCACGTCAGGCAATGTTTCGTTTCGAGATTGGCTGAAGCCTTATGCTTAACACATGCAAGTCGAACAGATAGATTCAGAAAAGAGAATAAGAAAAGAGACTTTAGGAAAGTGGTTCAGGTAGCTCAGCTGGTTAGAGCAAAGGACTGAAAATCCTTGTGTCAGTGGTTCGAATCCTGTCCCCGCCTATACCTAAATTCACCCAAAGTGGTGAACCACTCTTTAGACTATATAAGAAAATATACCCAACTAGAAGAATTTTCTTAAGTCTAATTAATTAATTAATCAAGCGGAAAAGCATAATACCCCATTTTAATGGGAGAAACTCGTATGTAACTTAGTGCTCTGTTTTGAAGGAAAATGAAAGAAATTTCAAAGAATGACGGTATAGTATGTTCCCCCCCAGGAATATGATGTTCTTTAGATTCCAGCCACGAAGTGTGTTCTATACGTCTCATCGATCTGGTATGATTATTCCTATGAGAATAGGTCGGATTTGTCATTTATCTTCTGGTCAGAAGCGACCTGAAAAATCTATCATGCCTCAAATGAAAGCATTAAATAATAAAGTGAATAAAAAAGGTATCCTTCGACCGTTATCTCCGCGTTTTCGCCAATTTCTCTATTCATTCCTAATCGTTTTTACTTTTCTCATCTTTTCCTATTTTCTTTGTCTTCACCTGGAAAAGGTGGAGTGCTTTCAAAGCTTACTTGTGAAGCTTGGTTTATCTCTCGGGGGTCGAGCCCTTACTTATTTGTTGCTCAAGATAGGCTGCTCGTGCGGTCTTACCTTTGCATTTGTTCGGGCTGTCAGGGCCCTCTTCAGTAGCGAATCCGCGCCTTTTCTCGGAAATTGGATGGATTCTTCTGGGGCGGGTCCATCTCATGGCCCAGAAACATCCACGGCTAGGGACCCCGAAAAAAGAGAGGCGGCATTTTCGCCCGAATCATCCATACAAATCCCATCATCCTCGGATTGGGCTGCATTGCTTCAGTTTTTTGCAGAGGAGGCCCCAAACGAGGGGGACCACGAAGCTACTAGTCAAGCAACCGGGGTCATGGAGCAAACAGGGCCGTCTCAAGCAACCCCCGCGGCCATGGGACCGGAGGACCCCCCTATTTCGTTTTTAAAAAAGGAAATTGTGCGGGTTCTCCGGTCTTGCCAGCATCGAAGGCCAAGAGCAGACGTGCTGGAAAAGGTCTTCGAGGATTTGCATCTCGAAACTGCTTCTCCACAAAAACAAAAAGAAATCGCGAACGTTCTCAACGACATTTATCAACTGCGGGACGCCTTCCTTAATGATCAAAATCTAAAGGCCAAGGATGCGTTAACGGTCGCCGTCCACGATTGGGAACGGGCGCAAGGGCATGGTCCTACTTGAATGAATAAATAAGGATGGAACGAAGGGAAGAATCGACGAGGAGAGTATATAGTTCATCTTAAATTTTATTGTTATGTTCAAAGCGTGACGAGAGAATGAATTCATTATTTTAGAAAATGTTAGAAGGTGCAAAATCAATCGGTGCAGGAGCTGCTACAATTGCTTTGGCGGGAGCTGCTGTCGGTATTGGAAATGTCTTCAGTTCTTTGATCCATTCCGTGGCTAGAAATCCGTCATTAGCTAAACAATTATTTGGTTATGCCATTTTGGGATTTGCTCTAACGGAAGCTATTGCCTTATTTGCCTTAATGATGGCCTTTTTGATCTTATTTGTATTCCGATCGAAGGTTTCTTTTTCTCTCATAAAGAAAGGATCAAAGAACAGGCAGCGAACCAGACTATTTCGCTAGGGCAATGGGACTCAACCCGAAAGCACAGACATCTAATGGAAAGCGGTAGGACTAAGAGCTGTTTTGAAGATCCGACCTCATAACGGAAGGCCCACGTTATGTTATGTTATGTAGGGATTAAAGAGGGAGATTGGTCTCCAGACTACTTCAGGGCTGGAGTGAAGAGCCATGAAAGCACCTACAGAAACTGGTTAAAAAGGGGCCGAGAACTACATCGGTCTGAGACTCACTTCCTTGAAAAGAGGGAGAGAAGTTATGTAGGCTGTGACCGTTCAAGAAATGTAGCGGTTGCTCGACCGTTTCGGGTCAAAGAATCGATTAGTAGTATGCCTAGCCAGAAGACCGATAAGCCTTACCAGAAGTGAAGCAAAGAAGAGAAATGAAAGTAGCTCTTAGAAAGGTAACTGAATGCGTATCCGGTGTTAAAGTTAGAAGAGTAACTGCTCTCGTAGTCGTTTCCGCTCTTCTCTGTTTTGAAGCAAAGAAGGAAGTGACTTGTTCAGCTGTAAACTCTGCTGTTCTTGTTTACGACTCTACTGCTATTGATGAATCCGCTGGGATTGTAATGCTTTCAAAGCTAAGCTATAAAGGCTAACTCTGAACTAAGTCCCAACAACGGCTAGCGAATAAACTGTAGGGCTTAAGGCAGCTTATGATCCGAGGGTAGGCAACTCAATAGAATAGATCGATGGGAGGAAACTAAAAAACTATGCCTCTAGAACCGTTAGGAGAAATAGACTGAATGAATGAAATCCCGTATGAGATTGACCCACTGAACTCACTTTCGTTTTAGGAAAAAGAAATCATCATAGCAAGGGGAGAGCCGCTTGGGAAAGGGATCGAACGATTGGTAGTTTGGTAGCCGGGCCACGTAGCGAAGATAGACCCATGAGCCCTAAAGAGAGAGTGTATTTCTTTCGCTCCTCTCCCTTAAGGTCGAGCTAACTCGGTCGATAACCCCTTTCCTTATTAGTTGAGACTCTGGCTGAAACGTCTTCCTTAGCCTCTTCTTCGGAATCTCTGTTTGAAACTCCGAACTTCTTTGTCGCCAGAACCAAATTCGTATTCCTTATTCATTTCCTTCCCCGGCCGACGGGATGCTTATTTATTCTTATTCTAGTAGGAAGCCTATAATGAGGAGGACGACAGACCCACTCACGATCTATGAAATTGAATGGGAAGTAGCCCGAGAAGTAATTTACTTTGGCTTCCATTCCCGAGTTGAAGACAGCTGATATTGATCCGCGCTTCCAGTTCCGGGATAGGCCAATCAATCCAGTTATCTGAGTTACCCTCGTCAATGCTCAACGATCGGGTTTTGAGGTTGCATATCATAAGGAGAACTATTCGGCTAAGAAGTCAGTCTTGGAGGGGTACTAATCCCTCTTTTATAGAGGGAAAGACTTTCCTTTCTAAGCTAAATAAAAGAGAAGTTACAGTACTAATGAAGTGAGAGAGAAGTCAACCTTCTTTGCCAAGGGACTGAACTATATGGCGCAAAAGCACCAACTCTGGCGAAGGGCTATCCATGAGATGAGTGCCCGTAAGTCGTTGAGTTAGTTATGTGCACCCATTTCTTTCTTTAGGGGGGCAGTGGAAGCTCGACTATAAAGGCTTTTGAGGGAAAGAAAAAAATAGATCAAGAACGAGTGGTATGCTTTCAATAGTCTTACGCAAAGAAAAAAGGGTATACGCTTGGGGTACGAGACTGACTAAACGGATTGGAAATGCAGTTCAGTTGAAAAGAAAGACTCTTCTTACGGGTAGGCTTAGAGATTGACTTCGATCTTAGGGAGTTCAGAAACCTACTTCTTTTATAGGAATAGGAGTGATTCCGGTACTGACTCGAGAAGAAAGAATGAAGCAGAGTAGCTGGAAAGGACGATTGATTGGCCATTAGCTTGACTGACTAAGACGGGGATGTGGGCATACCGGGTAATTCTCCTATCTTTGTTTGAGACTTCCTTAAGGCTAGCTTTAAAGGACATGGTTGCAGTCTACCTTCTTCCACAATGAAAGGGAACCCTCTTCCGCTATAGCATTTCAAATAAGTGCTTATTGAGTTCACGTAACTCAACCTGAAAAGGAAAGATTCAGACACTGAACACTAAGCCAATTTCCATAAACTACGTAAGACTGATGCCGTAGTAGATCAACCTTTTATCGTACTAGATCAACCTTTTTTCTTTATTATTACGATATTTATCTATCAGTTTAAAGGGATTCAACTCGCATAGCCTAAGGGGGAAGAGAGAGAGGTAAGGGTTATTATACCTTTCCCACGGACTTTCCTAGTGCAAGCATCCAAGAGAAAAAAGTGCTTCTGAAAGACCTTCCAATGGTCTGACTTCTCATAGTCCGTAAAGAGGTCATAAAGGGCTCGTAAATGTCCTTAAAATCATAAGATTTACAAAAGACTATGGTATGGATTTTGAACATCGCATAGATAGATCATCTCGTTATACTTTCGAAGACCTAAGAATGCTTCTTCGGACCCTCTCCTTTCAGTCTCCGCCTTCCATCCTTGCCCGTGAATCTGCCACTTGTTTTCGAGTAGTTCTCTCTTTTCTTTTCTGCCCAAAGGGGGCAAAATGGAGTTAAGGTAGCGATGTGAGGCAGTGACGGTCAACCCGGGCCTATGAATAGAGGGAAGATCATTTCTACCAACAGTAAATAAAAAAGAAAGTCGAAGAAAGTAAGAAAGCATTCAGCAGGGCAGAAAGCGAATAGAAAATCTAAGACAAAGGGACAAGCCCAATGTGAAGTTCTTTATTTATACGAGTTTACCAGCTCAGGCTCTGGTATCGGCAGGTGGGGCTTTGTTTTGAAGAGGATTCACTCTATCTTCCGTCTTGTCTTGGAGTTTGACTACTGGATATCGACAAAAGCGCTTGACCGAGTTCTCCTTTGCTTAGCTACTGCTCATAGGTTTTTAATAAGAAATAAATATCGAATAGAAGAGTTCTGGTCCTCCAATTAAGCTAGCAGTTCGACATGCTTATAACTTGAAAATATCCCTTCTCGTTTTGGGGTTACACTAGCGCTAGGCGAACGTTCTGACCCAGCTACGCCCACTCCTTATCCCGAAATGGGCATTCACAATCCTGATTCTACCCGCTCCTCTGATCTTGATTGGTCATATATACTGACCAGATAATCTGTGCTTTAGTCGTAGGACAGGCACCCAGGTACCAGAACATAGGTCATAAACCTGTAAAAAATCATGTCTAGCTCGGAATAAACTTCAATCACACCAAAAGCGAAGGAATCGGAATATCCCTACTTCCCCTTACTGTCCTAAGCGGGGGAGAAGGATTCAAACCCTTGTGTGAAGGAGACAAAGTCGTTGACCATTAATCCGGTCTTTCGGAATCGAATGCCTGTTGGAGGAAGGATTGGAAGAAGGTTTAAGAATCCATTTCACATGAAAAGGTTGCATTATATATAATAAGGTGGTCTAGTTCTAGGTCAAATCCCTCGCTTCCTGTTATCGATAGGCATCAATCCAAGTCGCTTCGCTTCAAAAGCAAGAATTGAGATAGTCCTCTTTTGCCTGCCTGTTGGTTGCCAGCCAGCTTCAGCCCGAAACCCTGTGTCCTATAGTAGTTATTGAACGAGTCCCCAATGGAAGGGAAGGGCCGTAGTCTTCAGTCTACCCTTAACCGGAAAGAAAATCTCGTAAAGGAAGGTCTGACGTCACGAGAGCATACTTGATACATACGAGTAGTGAACAGGTATCGGGTTTGAAAGGCTCAATAGATAGGTGGTAAAAGGGACGAAGTGAAACTCTTTCATCAAAGACCAAACCTTGTTTTTGCTCGAAATCCAGTACATGCCCTTCTTAGTCGAGCGTTTTTTCCTCCCCTATCGCATTCTATTGAGTTTTTTCATACTAGTAGCAGTATAAGTGCCAGCTAAGGAAGAAAAGCCCTTTGAGTATGTGCAGCCGTCATCAAGTCTTTCTTTCCCGATAACTATCTATAACATCTAATTAAGTTTCCAACCCTGTTCTGAAGCCTTATGCGTACCCCGAGTGCAGATTTGGATGCATCTTTCAAGGGGACTGACTTACTCTTTAAAGAAAGCCCCTTCTACTTTCATCTACTTTCATTGCTGAAACAGAGCTCCTTTTGTAGGAGAATACATGCTTTTTACTGTTCAAGCCCATACCTTATTTAACTAATACATAACTTTTCCTAAATTTCTCCCTAAAACATGGAACATCACATATTCACTACCAAACCAGATTCAACTCTCTGGATTGGAGATTACAAAATAGAAAAATATTAAAATATCAGCTGCTGCCATAGAGTTCCTAGCAAAAAGTTCCATTAACTTCAACACTCCTCCTTGGAATTTTTGCTAGATACTCCAAGCATACTTCTAAGCTTATGAAATCTTGCCTTGGGAAGAGCTTTGGTCAGTATATCAGCAATCTGAACTTCTGAGCTGCAATAAACAAGTTTAACTTCTTTGTTCTTCTCAGCTTCTCTGATTGAATGAAACTTAACATTGATATGCTTTGTCTTTCCATGCTGAACTGGATTTTCAGCTATGGAAATTGCAGATTTGTTGTCACATCTGATCTCTGTGGCTTCATGTTGCTCTACTCCAAGGTCTTTAAGAATCTTTCTCAACCAAATAGCTTGGTTTGCTGCTGCAGCTGCTGCTACATACTCAGCTTCAGCAGTAGACTGAGCTACAACCTCTTGTTTTCTTGAAACCCATGAAAACATGCCTGACCCCAGTGAAAAACAATAGCCAGTTGTACTCTTCATGTCATCAATGCTTCCAGCCCAGTCACTATCCACAAATCCATTCAAGCTTCCATTCTTTGTTGATCTAAACCAGATTCCAAGTTGAGTTGTGCCTTTTAAATACCTCAACACTCTTTTTGCTGCTGCAAAATGAGTTTGTGATGGCTGTTGCATAAATCTGGAAAGAAGACTAGCTGAATACATTAAATCGGATCTTGTGGCAGTCAGATATAAGAGGCTTCCAATCAAACTTCTATAGCTTCTTGCATCTGCCATTTCATCACCATCTTCCTTAGAAAGCTTGGCATTCAAAACCAGTGGAGTTGGAACTGGTTTGCTATCTTGCATCTTGAATTTCTTCAGTATTTCCTGAGCATACTTTTGCTGACAAATGAAAATTCCATCCATGGACTGATGAACTTCAAGTCCTAGGAAATATTTCATATCACCAAGATCAGTCATCTCAAATTGCTTCTGCATTTCATTCTTGAAATTCATCAATTCTTCCATATTGTTTCCTGTCACCAGCAAATCATCTACATAAAGTGACACAACAAGAACATCATCATTGGAGAATCTCTTTACATATAGAGTTGCATCATTCTCACTCCTCCTGAAATTTTTGCTGCACAAATAGGAGTCTATCCTACTGTACCAGGCCCTAGGTGCCTGTTTTAATCCATATAGTGCCTTCTCCAATTTGTATACTTTATCTTCACTTCCTTGGACAATGAAGCCTTCAGGTTGAGCAACATAAATCTCCTCCTCAAGATAGCCATTTAAAAATGCTGATTTAACATCTAAATGGCAAATTTTCCACTTCAATTGAGCTGCTAGACCAATCAAAATTCGAATAGTGTCCATTCTTGCTACTGGTGCAAAAGTCTCAGTGAAATCAACTCCTGGCTGTTGAGAGTACCCCTTAACTACCAGCCTTGCTTTGTATTTGTTGATTGAACCATTGGGATTTAATTTCAGCCTGTACACCCATTTAACCCCAATAACTTGCTTGTTTTCTGGTTTATCAACTAACTTCCAGGTTTTGTTCTTCTCAATCATTGTTATTTCTTCCTTCATTGCTAACTTCCACTCTTCAACATCACAAGCATCTTCAAATGTGGAAGGCTCAACAATTGTTCTGCTGCATCTATGGTAAATTTAAGAAATTGGTCTAGTACCTCTAACAGCATACTCATCATCACTTTCAGATTCGGGTGCCAAATCTGAATTTGAACTTTTATCTTCAATAACTTTTGCAGGCCTCTCTTGAACCTGAGAATCATTCCAATCCCAATAAGCATCCTCATCCACCTTTACATCTCTGCTGACAAAAACCTTCCTTGTTTTAATGTTGAAAACTCTATAACCCTTAGATTGAGAGCTATAGCCAATCAAAATACACTTTTCAGCCTTTTCATCAAGCTTGTCCCTTTTTACATCTGGTATATGAGCATAACAAATGGAGCCAAAGATTTTCAAATGTTTGACTGAAGGCTTAAATCCACTCCAAGCTTCTAAAGGAGTCATACCATTCACAGCCCTTGTAGGAAGTCTATTTTGCAAGTAGACAGCAGTATTCACAGCCTCTGCCAAAAAGAACTTTGGCATTTTCTTCTCAAAAATCATGCACCTAGCCATCTCAAGTACTGATCTATTCTTCCTCTCTGACACACCGTTCTGTTGTGGAGAGTAGCTAACCGTTAACTGATGTTGAATTCCCAAGTCTTCACAAAACTGATTGAAATCACCAGATGTATATTCCTTCCCATTATCTGTTCTTAGAGTCTTCAATTTGCAGCCACTCTGAGCTTCAACAAGTGCTTTAAATTTTTTGAAGACAGAAAACACTTCAGACTTTTGCTTGAGAAAGTAGACCCAAGTCATTCTTGTGAAATCATCTATGAAAAGGATAAAATACTTGTTGTCACTGAGTGAAGGATTGCTCATTGGCCCGCAGACATCTGAATGGACCAATTCTAATTTTTCATTTGCTCTCCAAGCACCAGAAATGGGAAATGGCAATCTATGTTGCTTTCCTAACTGACAACTTTCACATACATCAGAACAAACTTCAATAACAGGTAAATCTCTAACAAGTCCCTTCCTTTGAGCAAACTGGATTGATGCCAAATTATAGTGACCAAGCCTCTTATGCCATAAAAAAGATTCATCATCATATTTACTGCTCCTACAAGCATGCAAGGAAATTTAATTCCAATTCAAAGGAAAACTTCTATTTTCCATAGACACATCAGCTAGTTCATTGCCATTAGGATCCACAATTACACAGTGATTATTTTTGAATGTCAAAGAATAGCCTTTTTGCATCATTTGACCCACACTCAACAAATTTTGATCTAAATCAGGCACTAGCAGAACATCTGAAATGAATTTTGTACCTGAAGAAGTATGAATGGCCACAGTACCTTTGCCTGTGATAGAAACTTTCTCTCCATTACCCATCTTGACTGATCCACTAACAGGCTCCAGATTGCTAAAAAATTCTGCTTTGCTGGTCATGTGTTGAGTGCAAGCACTATCAAGAAACCAGGATGCTTGATTTTCAGATCTACCCATCGTCATAGCCATGAATAAGTGCTCCTCCTTAACTTCTTTTTCAACAAAATTGACTTGCTGAGTCTGCTGCCCAGGTTGAGCTTGCTGTCCCTGCTGCTTCTGTCTACAGTATTTTTCAATATGACCAGTCCTTTTGCAAAATCTGCACTGCAAAGGAGGTGGAGTCTTTCCCTTGTACCAGCAGTCATTCTCATGATGACTTGTTCTTTTACAAGTTCCACAAGGTGGGAACCTGCTTTTCCTCCTTGTTTGCCTTCCAATTTCAGGCTGTTTGTTTTTTTCTGATTGATCATCAGCAAACTTCTTACTATCTTTTGAAGTAGATGGCTTGAGCTTCATCTTTGCTTGAAAGGCAGCCTCAACACTTCCTTCACTTCTAATATTTCTTCTGTGTTCTTGAGCTTCAAGAGCTCCAATTACCTCAGCCAAGGAAATAGTAGTAAGATCCTTGGAGTCTTCAAGAGAGGAAATTTTAGATTCAAACTTTTCTGGCAAACTAATCAAAACTTTCTCAACCACCTTCTGATCTGAGATGTCTTCTCCCATCAATCTCATATTTTTTACAACCTCCATCAGTCTGCTTGAATAATCTTTAATTGATTCTGTCTCCTTCTAATAATTTTGATTCCTCATTCGATCACTTGCGCTAACCCTGATTCTCCTCTTTCCTTTCCCTGGTTCGTTAAATAGAGTAGGGGGGCTCTAGCTTGACTTTAGCTTGAAGAGGAAACGAGTTTTCGTTCTGATCTGCTCCGGGGGTTGTTTCGGTTAGTTACAGGGGTGGTCAGTAGGTCTTTTCGATTCTAGCTCTGGAGAAGCGAACTTCAATCACAAAGATTTCACTACACTACTTATTACGTTTACGTCAAACATTCCTATTTCTACTTCTGACTCTCGCACGGATAGAGATGGAGGTCGGGATTCCCTTTCTCAAGGCTGCACCGCGGCAATTCAATGAGCGAGACCTGCACTCAATAGTAGAACAATGAAAGCAGTAGTGGCACTCCCCATACTTAGAGGGTCCGGGCCAGGCACTCCATATGTGTGTCGGTATTGATCTGAGCACTCGTGTAACTACTAATAAAGCTCGAGGGTTTACAGGGTGAGCGTTAGCGAACTTGTGGGAGTAGATCAGGTCTTTCTGAGTTATTGGCTACCGGTGTTACTTCTCTTGGTCAGGTCTAAAGGTCTAAGGGGAAGACCTTTTCTTACTCTTCAACTCCCGGTAATTTCTTCCTTTTTCTATCGAAAGAGAGTGAGTGCAAACCTTAAGGGGTCGTGAGCGAGAAATGAATCAGGCATCGGTCGTTCCAGCGGTAAGAGTCCTTCGGATGTTGAATGGTCTGGTCAACTCGTTCCGTTCCTGTGTAGAAAGGAAGTAACCCGTGGGTATCTTCTATTGATTAACGAACTGGGAATCAGAGCTCGCTCTTCCTTTGCTTTGGATCTTCGGTAACTGGAGCATCCATAATAAAGCGAGGTCTCTCCTGCAGCTTTGCCTTTTTTTCCACATACTAAGGGCCCCTCTCTTTTTCCTTATCGCCTTAGCGCAGACAGGAAAATCGGCATTTCGAAAACAATTAATAGAAGAAAGTTCCCATAATATTCAGGAAGGACGAAAGCCTGTCTCCTTCTATAGTTCGTCTGTAAGGCTTCATTCAGAAATGAAAGGGCCGCCTTTTCTGGGCGTAACCCCTGATTAACTGAAAGGTATTCCAGAGCGTCTCTTTCCTTGTATATCTTCGTAACCCATCATCTGGTCTTCGATGGCTCAAAGCGGGGTCTTGTGACCATGCCTTCCCGCTCCTTTTTCTGGTCGTTTTGGCCCCCTTGAAGGCATAGTCTTTCACCCGGGCGCAACCCTTCTTCTTTCCGAACTAAAAGGGGAGCGTTGGTTTGCTGTGTGGGTGGTAGGTCTTCCTTATTCAGTGGTCAGTGTTGGTAATGTTAGAGCGCCAAGCAGGAATGAAAGCGGTGCCCCTTCTATTAGACGTCGGACACTATTATTGTAGAATGTTAGGACTGGGTTGGAGCCTGCAGGGACTTCTTTACATAGCCGAACGGGCCTTTCTCTCTTTCTCTAGTGAAAGCGTTCGTAGAGGCCTTCTTATTTAGTGGCCAACCCGCGTAGATGGCTGGTTTAGTAATTTTTTTTTGGTCTCCTAGCTTCAAAGCGGTCTTCTTCTAATGACAGAGGCCTCCTATAATGGAGGAAGTTGCTATATGGAAAAGCTTCGTTCTCCCCCTGTTATGGGTCTGAGGGCATCGGCCTCCATTTGCGTGGGTTTTGGAAAGCAGACTTTTGATCCTTCATTTTTAAGGTTGGGGACTTATTCTACTGTAGAATATTAAGATCTTCCAGTGAGAAAGAGGAGCCCTCGTGTCCCTTCCTGAATCAGGCGTCAGTCTTTCTCATGTTCGAGGTCTCGGTCGTTCCTTGGCTAAGTCTGAAAGTCGGTCCTACCATTCTTCCATCTCCGTGTCCCACGTAAGAGAAGGGTCGTCTCTCTCCTTGTGAGAATTCGTATAGGCTATTCAAGACCTTGTGCTGAAGTGGCGTAACTGGCTCATGGAGTCTTTTTTTCTTTATCTTTAGTAAATCGTCTTCTTCGGTCATAGTAGGGCTAAGCCCAGAGGCTTCAACTGCAAGGCATCCCTAATCTTCTATTTTGATAAAAAGGATTGATTTTGTCCTCTCGACAGAAGGGCTGTGGTTTCTAAGTCGAGGCATTTCATCATTCACTGGTAGTGAGAGCTGAGCTTCCCTTTGTTCTTTGGTCCCAGGGCAAAAGCAGTCCTTGCGCCAACTGGTAGGGCGTCCTGTGAAGATGTTGAACCAGTCCAATCGGTAAAGGTAGAATTCCTTTCCTCATTATCAGACAAGCGGCTGGGAATGAAATGAGAGCGCCTCACTCCTTCTCTTTCTGTGATTCGGTCACGGTCACAAGTGAAGCTTCTGGAATGTCTGTCTTTCTTTCTCGTCAAACTGGCAGGAACCAAGCATTGATTTCATCCTGTCGACGTCTTTTTGGTAAGGACTGGATCCTTGTTATATCGATCGTACGAAGTTGGTATATCTCAATGCAATGCACGTAAAAACCTGGAATGGGTGAAACTTCATCTGTGGGTCTTCTAGTCGGTTTGTTAAAGGAGACTTAACCACCTGGATTTGAGCCCCTTTGTCGTAGTTCTCCAGTAACTTCGGCAGTGGTAGTGAGTCAAGGGTCAACTCCTTCTTCTTCGTCCAGTTTACTCATAAGGTCCAAGGGCCTCTGTCTTTCCTATGTCTCTGTGGAATAAGATCAAGATCAGACCTCCCCTTTGTCCTGATCAATGAGTGGGAAGCCTTAATTGACTAACTGGGAAGGTCTCTCGAGCGCCTCTTCTTCCTAATGGAGGTGTCGGGAGTGGCTAATAACCCCTGGGATTCTCGTATAGTGAAGTAGTCTTCGTCTCCTTAGGCTGAGCTGTCTCGATATTAATTTAGTGTACTGAGGCAGAACTTTCTTCTCCTAATGGTTTTTTAGTAGACTAAGGGAATGGTCCTGGGTCTTAGCAGTCATTTCCGTTATCGAATCTTAGCTCTCTGGATCCTCTAAACTGGCATCTTCTACTAAGAATAGTGGCCACCCCCTTTCCTAGCTGACCTCTGAAAAAGAAAAAGTCAAAGCAGCAGACCAGTAGTTCCATTATCCACCTTCAGAGACAGAAAAAAAGAATAAGAAAGGAGCGTAGCAGCCAGAAAGAAATCCCCTCTTCCGCTTAAGGCACCGAAGTCCCACAGCTAATATCAATAGCACCGTCTTCAATAGCAGTTGATTCAAGGGAAGTTCTTTCTAGAGCAGTAAGAGCCTATTCTGTCTTGCTTTCTGAATTAATTCCGCTGCGCCCCTCAAAAGAGCTCTTTCGATTTCGAAAAAAGTGCAACACATGCCTGCACTATTTATCTAATAATGTGCCATTTCCTCTTGCTTTTTCAACCAAAAATACAGAGAAAATGAAACTTTTGAAATGCTTTTCGTAAGGCATGCGAATGCGAAAGATAACATTTGAAAGCTGAAGACTTTTATAGGTTAATATAGCGAGCTTAAGGTCTTTTGAAAGATAAGATAAACGCTATCTAAGGCCATTATTCCTGACCTTAGGAAGAAATGGAGTAAGATAAGGGGTGACTGCATGAGTCTTATAATCTTTCATTAAAGTTAAATAATTTTATATGGTAAACCTTTTAAAGAGTATATATTTATAAGTTATATATATAACTTATAAATATCCGGAGCTTAAGGCATTAGTAATTAGTAAATTCAATATACAATAAAGAAAGTTCAATTCAGCAGCAGGTAAACCTACACTGCTACTAACTTTCTTTATTGAGAAAACGCTATGCATGTAGGCTATCAACGATCTTTATTTCAAGGAAAGTAGCACTAGAAAAGCAAATAGGGAGTACAATACGGAACTCCTTTATTTATGTAACTACATAAACTTCCACAACGGAAGAGACTGTAACTATTTTTTTCTTTCTTAGTCTCTCCGGTCGCCGAGGGTGACAGCCTGCACAATGAGCGCTCGCTGTTCATCTCGCAGCATTTGTAGTCTCGTCTCGAGGCGCATTATGTTTTCATTTGCCGCGCGCATGCGGTCTCCTACGACGGCAGGGCTCGCCGGACGCAGGTGCCTCAAAAAGGCTCTTAAGGCAAATCGGCGTTGACCCAGCTCATTCTCGATTTCCTGGATTTCTTGTGAAATTTGAAAAAGCCTTTCTGAAACTGCAAGAGCTGCCATACCGCGCTAATTATAAAAATTTTTTATTTTCTTTTAGAGCTCGAAGGCTTATCGAGTTTCTATTTATAGAGTAGAAGTAGAGTAATCCCGCCATGCGGCACGAATTTGATGACAGGCATAATCCTTACTAGTTTTCTGCAGTTGAGTACTATACATGCCTGTTTAATGAGCAAACTAACTACCTTGTGAAGCAAATACACCCTCAGAATCACACTGCCTGTGTGAACAACCTAACTAACTTTGCATAACCAGCTTCAACAGTTACGCCTAATCAATCACTGTTAGGATAAGCGAAATCGAAGAGGTTAGTTAGAAGGTAAGGATAGCATGATTAACTAGTTGCGGGTCTTTTGGATCATGGGCCACAGCTACTTGGGTAGAGACCGCTGAACATCATTTTGGCAGGCCGAGGCTATATTATATGGGCTTAGGCCTTTTGATGGCTGTCATCTAGCTAGGGCTATTTGAACTAGTTTAAAGACTTGCCCCTTCCATTGCTAAGAATGTTGCAAGCTTTTTCCTTTCACCTTCTTGCCATTCTCAATTGACCCTCCAATAGGAAAGTAACTGGGAAGAGTGCTACCAATGGGGCAACTAAACTAAAAGGCATCGGCAATGGGGGGAAAGGGGAGTGGGTAAGCGGGCCCCTTTGCTTTACTTTATACTTAACTTGAAGTTCAGCTTACTTCAAATGAAGGATAAGAAATCGGCCGAATGATTGAAAGACTTATTTCTTATACTTAAAAGTTTTTTATTGCAGCAGAACAAGTCTAATACTCCACGGGTGAACGAATGATTTCAGATGCAGCGACCATGTATACTCCTTCTTAAGTTTAATTTCTTCTATAGCTTGAAGTCTCATCTCGCGATGCCTCTATTGAATTTGTTGTTCTAGACTCACCCCTCTTACCTGGGGCGCAGTCCTTCTTCCCATCTCCTTGGCACTAGTTGGCTTGGATTGGTTGATGTCAGAGAAGTGTCAGGTTCATAAGGGGAGAAAGACTCTAATGCTTTCATTCCTTGGCCTTTAATGCTTTCAGGCTTGCTTGCTTGTTCGGGACTATTCATCTTCTCTTGTAGCTCTGATCTTGGCCTTTGACCATTTATTAATGGTAACTGATCTTATTCATAGGCTACGATAGGCTACGCTCCTCCTTGCCATTCATAGTGGCTGCTACGCTCCTTGCCTTTAACCGAACAACCGGCCGTTAAAAGAAAGAGGGTTGACAACGTAAAATAGAAAAGTCAATTTTTTTAAAAAATGTAATTTAATAAATTACATTTAATAAATTACATTTTTTTGTATATCTAAAGAGGTGTAATATTTTAAATGTAATTTTGGTATCAGCTAAGGAGGGACTTACCAGTACACTTGATCTCGTGCCGTATAAGTGGCCGAGAGAGGAGCCCGTCATTGAAGAGCTCCATGATTAAGTCGACCTACACAGATAATGAGCTGGCAGTAGCTGCAGCTGCCATTGCTAGAGCACAGATGCAGCATGTTCTTGACAGGATGATCACAGAGGAGACCTTGGATGTTGATGGAGCTGAGGTCATATATGAAGTGGAACCGGAGGATTCAGAAGAGTTGCAGCTTCAGGACCTGGAACCTGCACCTGCAAAGCTTGATGACGTGCTTACAGGAGTACAGGATCCTCTAGAAGAAGTCAACCTTGGTACACCTGAGGAACCGAGGATCACCTATGTGAGCTCTCTGTTAAGAAAAGATTTGAAAAAGAAAATAGTAGACTTACTCCATGAGTTCAAAGACTGCTTCGCGTGGAATTACGACGAGATGCCTGGCTTACAAAGGAGCTTGGTGGAGCACAGGTTACCAATCAAGCCTGAGTTCAAGCCGCATCGTCAGTTACCTAGGAGAATGTCCGCCGAAGTAATCCTGAAAGTCAAAGAAGAAATTGAGAAGCTTTTGAAAGCTAAGTTCATTAGACCTACCAGGTATACACAGTGGCTGTCCAACATAGTACCTGTGATCAAGAAGAACGGGAAGCTTCGAGTCTGCATTGACTTCAGAGACTTGAACGTGGCCACGCCAAAGGATGTGTACGTGATGCCCATTGCAGACATGCTGATAGATGCGGCATCCAAGAATGAGTTGTTGTCATTCCTTGATGGCTTCTCAGGTTACAACCAGATCTTCATAGCTCCAGAGGATGTGTCCAAGACCGCCTTCAGGTGCCCAGGTTCCATTGGTACCTTCGAATGGCTGGTCATGCCTTTCGGTTTGAAGAACGCCGGAGCTACCTACCAGAGAGCTATGAACGCCATCTTTCATGACATGCTCGGTCGCTTCATGGAGGTGTACATCGACGACATAGTTGTGAAATCCAAAAAGTCAGATGATCATGTGGAACACCTGAGGAAAGGATTCCAGAGGATGAGGAAGCACCAGCTGAAGATCAATCCTCTCAAGTGTGCTTTCGGAGTTAAAGCTGGAAACTTTCTTGGATTCCTGGTTCATCAAAGAGGAATTGAAGTTGATCAGAACAAGGCTAAAGCAATTCTAGAGGCTAAGCCGCCCCAGAACAAGAAACAGTTGCAAAGATTCCTGGGACAGGTGAATTACCTGAGGCGGTTCATCTCCAACTTAGCTGGGCACCTTGGCACTAGGATGTGAAGCTGTGAACAAATAGTCTCTTGTCCCTTGTTAGACTGCTCTGGCTCGGTACTGTGTCGATTGGGTCATCGGGTTGTTCCATCCACTTGGTCTTCTTTGTACCGTACCCAGAGAAAGGAGAAGATCGAATTAGCTCTGCTAAGGAATCGAAAGCATCCAATCCGCTAAAAGCAGAAAATTACATAAATAAGGTATAGAGCACCCTACCCTGCTCAGAGTGAGCAAAAGCCCGAAAGCAGAGCTTGCATCACGCTCCAAGACTGAGCTAGCAGCCATAAAATAGAGAAATTGGATTACTAACTATATTGAATATGGATCGTTCCCTATCGGCATGCCGAATGGAAAGAACACCGCACTAAATATGTTCTTAAGGAGTAGGTCTTGCCTATCCCTCAAGACGAGTAGCCCACCCAGGCGAGTTATTTAAGATATTTTGTCAGCCTTCGGAGTTGCATTGGTAAGCCCTGTCATAGGCTGCCATTCGTTAATTCAGGTTAAATTGAAGTGCGCAGGTTTCCTATCTTTTCTTTTAGTGATTGCTGGCTTTTTCTTTCCAGAAGTACGAATTGAGGATTCTAGCTTTACCTTTTCTGCCGGCTCGAAGGGACCCTTTCACTTTGAACTTCGTGAGTGAGTAAGTCGTGTCACGCTCTGTCCAAAAGTAAGTAGTAAATGGGCTTGGTTCCTCCTATGTCTTAGTGTAATGCCGTCCAACTTCCTTGCCTTTGATTCGTCGCATCGCAGGAGCCCGACCAGCATCAATATATGGTAGACGTAGCTGTCATTTCTCCTTAATCCGCAGAGAAGAGCGCTGGCTCAAGGGCATGGACTGCTACAAAGGAGGGAAAGTCATTCATCGTAATAAATGATCGATTTCCGTCCGAGATAGAGAAATTGAAAAGGAATCGAAATCAAATCCTTGAGATTCGTCGATCAATCTCCATGAAGCCTTAGAAGAGGAGATGGGGAGGACAGGGTCTTCAGAGAATCGCCTATTTCTAAGAAAGAGTAAGAATCAAGGAAAGCACATTATGAATTTATTCATTTATTTGCCCTTGTAGTTCGGCAATTGCCGAAAAAATTACATAACAAAATGACACTAGCTAACCAACATTATTAGGAAGTTAGCAGGCTGGCTGAGGTAACTCTACTTGCCTAGCCAATCGTATCATTAACCGACGGTTCCAATCCGTCGCTTTTACCTATTCAACCAACCGCTCTCTTTCGAGGCAGCTAACTGATAGCCTGACTGTCCTATGTTGTATGTCCCTCCCTGGAATTGAAGGAAGTCCCGAATAAGAGATTAAGGCCAGAAGAAGAATCGGAAAGAGACCGTGCCCGGCAAGGGGTATGCTTAGATTCCCTTGTTTCAGCGCTAGGGCTAGGGTCAAAGAAGCCTTCCTACATCCGTTTATTCCATAGCCTATCGATCCAAGCCAGATCTGCAGCACTGTGTCTCCTTCCTGAAGGGGCAAAGGTTGAGCCACCAATCTTAGTACCCAGCAAATGATCAAAGCTGAAGCCATTATATGGTTTAACCCCAGCTTCCAACAACCCATCTCTAACCGATGATTACCAGTTCCTAAGCTCCGGACTAAACACAACTGCCTTCTCAACCCACTCGTACGACTCGTTCACAACTCTCAGGTCCCAATTGATACTCAATTTCTGATAGAATTCCTGGTCTTCTCTACTGTAAAAGCCGGCATTTATGACACTGCTGCCGCCGCGTTGGAGACCCCATTCTTGGATGTGAAGGCTTGGGCAGGGGAGTCAAATGTATCAGTTTTGCGATTTGAGGCCTACCAGTCTTGATACATATTGCTGTGAGTAACCATAGAAGAACTACACGAAGCCCACATCACCACATGTCAAGCATTAACTTCAACATTATCATCACAAGCAAAATTGTTCGCTTAGTTCTTATTTTTTCTTTTCTTTTTGAGGATTGAAGACCAAGTTTTTGGCTCTTGTTGACAAAGAAGGTCTAAAAAGGCAAATTAACGCATTTGAAGGTAACCACCCTACTAGTATAGTAGAAAGACCTATCGGACCTGTGAAAGTCTCGTTTTTTGACTAAACTAAGAAAGACGGGCTTTGCTTTGCTGCGACGAGGATGCCCTTTTTTAATCAGCCAACGTCAAGACCTGCAACAGAGTCCTACCACGTTAAGGGAGAGCACCCAACTTGCTTGTTGACACGTGAGGGGAAATAGGAATATGAGGTGGCAGGATTTCTCACTAGAGCCCTATGGTAGTGATGGTTGGTCCCACTACTCCTTCGAGTGCCTTTTGCGCTTAGCGTCGGAAAGAGGTGCTTCTACAGCGAAGGTGCTAAAACCTAAAACTAGGCGAACTTACTTCGGAAACTTAAACGAATCAATCTCCCCGCTTCTCCTATTCCATTAGTTGGTTCTGCAAAGAAGTAGGAGGATAACAATTCATTATGAGGTTCCATAGAGCTTTTGTCAGATGCCTGGTTACCATTCCTGAGTCAGACTTTGTGAAACTGGCCGGTCTTTACTTCGAATTGATAAATAAGTTTGAAGGCATAGTTTTCAATGACCTCTGAGAACTATCTGAAAGAGCCACTAGATATGAGACTAAGATAAGAGTTTCAGAGGAAGAAGAAAGTATATAGTACTCACACTGAGCCAGTAGACTCACTCTCGTTCGTTGCACCTCTAGATCAGTGGAGGTCGAAAACAACTTGATTGCATTGATAGCATTCAAAGCACGGAATCTCCCATCCCTAGATGAAGGAACGAAATCCCCGCCCTCAAGTGGTATACCCTTACCCTTGGTTAACCGACATGTGATATTTTATTTTATATATTGTCTCGGGGATGAAAGGAACTGAGAGAACAGAAGAACTTGATCTTAAACTTACATATGCTATTTGAATATCTGCTTTTTACTTTGAGGGCTGGTTTCAGGAAATGAGAGCATTGACATTCAATCTGGCATATTTTCTTACGAAATTGAGTTCTTAGGTCTCAAAGCCTGATTGATGTGTTGTAACATCCACTGACTAAAAGAACTACCCTTTGGTAAAAAAATCCCAGGTAAAGTCCATTTATGTTAAAATCTATAGTGTAGTGGCTGGTTCCTCTACAACTACATCATAAGAAGAAGGCAAAAGGAGAAGGTGAACCCGAAATCCGACCTGGCTGACTTGATTCTTTGTTGAGTTTGCCTATTTCCTTGTGTTCTACGCTTTAACTGGAACCTGTGCTTTTAGATTGACTTTACCACCCTAGGAGAAGGCAGGAGGAAAGCATTGGTTTCTGGCTAAGACATACGATCGATCAGGTGAAAAAGACTTCTAAGAAAGGCTTTTTCCCGCGAGTTGGCTTTCGCTTTCTTTTCGATGGCTTGCTCGCTTGGTTGTTTAATACATTTAATACAGTCAAAGTGAAGTGGTCCCTCATCTCGTTCTTGGGTGTTCACTCCATACCTTCCGGCAAAGCGGCTCTTCTCCGGAACCTTGCAGGGCATGCTATCCGCTTCAAAAGGACCAGTGACCCATTGGATTGGATCACTCCCCAATCTGGTGGTGATGAGACAAGGTTGACTGCTGGTATTCTATTGTGCTATCCCATGGCATTCTCTAGCCCAGTGGCAACGAAACCGGGCTTTGAGTTGGTGAATACTACCTGGAAATAGCCCCATTGAGTAAGAGATGACCCTTTTCCAGCTCCGCCCGCGTACGTACCTATTACACATTACACAATCTCAAATTTCTCTTGAGTGAACTACTAGCAATTCTAAAAAAGAACGACTAGGGGAATGATTTAATAAATTTATAAGAGATAAGCTGTGATTGCTGTAGAAAAAGGCTATTCCTTCTCTTGTCACAAGAATAGCTCTTCTTTAGCGAAAGTCTTCTGATGTAGGCTTACTTTCTTACGTTCGTTCTTAGCCTGAGAACTAGGAGTTCAGCTTCAATCCCATTTGCTTTCTTTGGCGACTGTAGCCTTAGAGAGCCTTCCCTTACAGATGCGCTATTCCCCTCAAATCTCCTTATTAGCTCGGGGATGAATCTATTGGGAGACCTTACTCGCTGGAGGTCAATCACAATCGGGTTCTCTCGCCAAGTGCCAAAAAGGCTAGTTGCCTTTCAAAGCCCGTATTCTGTGCATCTTTCGCTGAGAAGCCAATTCCTTCTCTAACTAATGCTGCCCGTTTTAAGCTTTAAAAGAGCACTGTCGGAAGGCAAATCGAATCTCTGCGGCCGTAACTGCATGATCGATATCAAGCCATGTAGATCTATGAAACTACAGCCGAACAAAATGCCGAATAAGAGTGCCTCGAATAGGTCTCTTCTTTCCGAAGGTAAGGGAAGGAAAGGGAGACTTAGCATCCGATTCTCGCAATAGACTCTTTCTGGGAGGTGTGCAAGAAGAGGCATCTCAGTTCGGAAAGCTAGAGATTCACCAAGGATTGAAAGCCAGTCTAGGAAAAGAGAACTCTTCAAATCCAGTCAGGGAATTCCAGCATTCCCGACGGAAAGAGGTCTTGGAGTGATCCGACCCGAACAGTGAACTCAATAGATCAGTCAGTGAGTTCAGGGAAGACATGCTAAAAGTAACACCTTCCCATGCCATTCAATGCAGTTGAGAAAGCAGAGTTCATAGGCTAGCTGGCTCACTTCCCGCCGGATCGATGGCAGAGAATAGTTACTTCACCATTAGATTAGAAGAAGCAGTTGCCTTCACTCAGAGGTAATGCTAGTGAGACTGTCCTGGAAAGAGATTGGATAGCATTCACTGTCCGGAAAAGGCTGGCTAGCCACTTCCCTTATTCAGAGTGGGACCCCTATGTCGAGTGGTTGAGTTTTTCTCCTTCATCTCGTCTTCAGCTACCACGCTTGGACTTTGCTTTGTCGGAAATTCCTTCTTTGATTGCTGACCTCATCCATGAGATGCAGCTGACAATATAATAGAAGAAGACATGGCAAAAGAAAGGGCTTACCCTACGACTTAGACTGGGAATGAATGCCTTAAAGCACCTAGTCCGACATCGACAACTCCAACTGAAACTACCCCGAAAGAAGACACCTACGGCATGGACTTTATAATCCGTTAACTTCGTTCACAATTTCCCCAGCTATAATAAGTTAGACTTTCCAGAATTAGCATCTCGCCCTCTCTAATTGAAGAATTGGCTGTAAGTTTAGTCTTCAGTTCTCTCTTTTAATGGTGTAGATAGCCTGGTACATATATAAATCTTTCATAAACCCTTTATTCCATCGTGTGGTTGTCTGAGCCAAGGGGATCAGGTTTCGGTGGAAAGGAATCTTCTCATCTAGAGACCAGGGCGAAATATCATGGACCTAAATAGTTGGACGAATGCTGACTCGCTGTCTAGCTCACAGAGAGGGCTTTCTCTTCTTGTTGCTTCTGGGTTCTTGAGAATGGTCTAAGGTTGGTTCTAAGGCTGGTCTGGAACCCTTCCCTTGAACAGGAGCTTCAGTTTAAGTAGCCGCTGGTGTCGAAGCTGAAACTGCAGGATCTGTTGTAGACGCAGGAGCTTGTCTCGTCCGCTACTATCTCTCTGATGATCGATGTTGGTTACAATTTGCTTTTTTACTTTACATTATATAGGCTCGCTCCAGTTCGCTATTCTTGTGATTTCGAATGCTAGCTGGTGGGCTTTCAAAGGTATGGGACGATCAGGATGGCTTGGTCCAGCTCCCTTTAATCTTTAGATCAATCATATGCCCTCCTCAACCTTTTCTATTAAGGCGATGTCTGACCCGGTCCTGTTCATGTTAGAGTGCTCTTATCCTATCAAGCTTGGTTTGAATGGCTTCCGTGGATCGCTCTTTCTATCGTTATCAATGGAATGCCCTTATTAGTTTAGTAAAGCTTATGGGTTGCTATTGCGCTTTCCGTTCCCTTGTGTTGTGTCATGATGGTTTACGGGCGAGTGACTTTTCCTTCACGAGCTTTGACACCAAAGATTCAATTCAATAAAGAAGTTCATAGAATGAAGGCTCTTCTTTATCTTGTTTTACTCGTTCTTATGTTGTGTTGGTACTTTTTCCAATGCTATTGAGTCTTCTGCCCGCGATTGCTTCTGCTTATTCATGTGCATGTGTTATCCCTAAATCCCCATCAAAATAGAAATCCTCAAAAACTACCCATTCTGAAAGTTTTCCTTATGTCGCAGCAACCAGTAGCCGGTGTTGGAGGAAATTGATCAAAGTCAAAAGGCTAAGAGATTGATTCACTTCCTCTCCTTACAGTCTTTCATTGAACTACCTTCCACGATCTTGGCATTCCATTCCTTGTTTGGTACAACAAAGCATTGTCCCGGGGACCTTAATGAACAAATTCAATGAAATCATAAGATAATCAGATTATTCTCATACTATAACACAGACTAAAAGCTACAGCAAATGTCATACGTAAGAAAGAGAAGGGATTCACGTGCGAAGGGAACTCACCTGTACCGATAGCAAGGAGAACTCAAACTCGATTTAGCTTTCTACCACTGGCTTCTACAGACTCCTCTATCTGAAAAAGGAAACTCGGTAATACGCTATCAGAAAATAACCTTCCTCAAAGGACAGATATGGGGCACTCTCCAATACCCTATCATGTCCCGAACTAGCCTTCCTTGACGGAGACAAAGATAGAGATAGCTTTCTTGCCCTATCCCGAGCTAGCCTAGAACCCTAAAACCCACTTGCCTATTTGGCTCGTAGAGAAAGCCTATTCTGCCATATAAAATATTCCCGGACATACACATATAGCGAAGGAATCCAACCCCTCCTGTTATACTACACAGGCTACAAGGGAACTCTCAACGGGCAATAAAAGAGGAAAAAACTTCAAGTAGATCAATCCAAACTCACAATGGAACTAGCTCGCAAAGAAGGAGCAGAAATGTCACTGGCGTTGTAGCGCGCGAGTCTGAGCCAGACAATTTGACTCCTGGGTAAAGTAACTAACTTGCTACTTGCTCTTGATGCGAATTAGGAAGAATACACAGCAATAATACGCTCTTTCGGAGAGGTCGTGCCTATCTCAGATCAAGAATAGAATAAGCTGCTAGTCTTTTCGCCTTATCTGCTGTTTGCATCTTAGCATACGGCATTAGCGGTCTAGTGCCAATACCGCTTGAGACGCTAACTATAAATATATTAAGAGAATAAGCTGCACATTCAGGGGAATAAGCGCTCTTGGAGGAAGCAACTGACAACGTTACTGTCCGAGGAGTCAATAAGTGCCTCACTTTACTGAAAGCAAGGAATGAATTCAGCAAATAGAAAATGGATTCGATACAATTATTTTGACTACTTCTTTCTTAGACGAAATTTCATAAGAGAGAAAGCTTTTAGCGCCGTTACGTTACTGGCTTTGTTGCTTGGTTCATGGCTTCATTAAATAGAGGTTAACCTGGTTCTACCCGTTGAGGACAAAAGCATCTTATTAAAAGAGAAGAAGCATCTCTCTTCTCTGAAAAGGCTACCCACTTCCCTTAGTCATAGTAGGAGTCGAAACTATGCCACCTCGTCAACTCGGGAAAGCTTCTGCGCTCCTCACCTTTGAAATTGAGGACTTGGTTCTGGCAATCACTGATAGACTTCCCCTCCTTCTGCTCTTAAACACTTTCTAGTGACCAAGACTCTCTTTTTCTGATCATCATTGCTTTTTTCGTCCTTCATGAATGAAAGTCATGATGGGAGAGGCAGGCTAAGTCAACCTTCCCCCCTAAGAGATAATGTTATGCATCCTAATTTGAAGCGCCAGTAGTAGTAGTATAAAGAATGTCCCTTTCAAAGTACAAGACAACAAGCCCAGCTAAAAAGGAAAGTGGGAAGATCTTAGATCTTGATATTACGATATCTTCCTCAAAAGGCCGTCAAAGGGCAGGTTGTCCAAAGACGATTGGGGAACTACGAGTGAGAAGGGTAATAGGCGCACTCAGGCAAGTATTTAAGCTTGGTATTCGGAGCAAGCTAAGGGCGAAGGCAAATCGGAATTAGAAAGTGGAAAGGGAATGCGAGACAGGAGGCCGGAGGCAAGCCCAAAACTGTAGATATAGGTCTTTCTTTAAGTAAGTTCCTCAAGTAAAAGGCTTCCCGCCTAACATAAAAGACCCTCGATATCATTGCGCGAGCGCTGCTGCTTGCTTCGTCCCTTCAAATATTATAATATTTTTTGCCTAGTGGAAATGGGTTTTCATGTTGGTCATTTCTTTCTTCTTTCTTTCTTATTCCTTCTCCTCTTGATGTTAGTGATCTCTATCACAAGGAACATAGTGGCGCAATGATCACTTTCACTGTGGAAGATGCATCCGCAGCTCACCTAAGGATGCTGGCGGGTCAATAGGACACATCGCTTACCAGTTGTTAGGTTAGCTATGGTAAGCGGTTCAGGTCATCACCAATAGGATTTGATCCTTCCGCCGTGGTTGATTCAGCCTTTAGGGCGGCATATAATAGTGCCGGGATTAGAGACCAGATTGGATTGATTCATTATTGGAATTGGGCTTGGTCCGATGGCTGTTCTCCACTAACTTTACGACTAGACGTTACCGTTATGGACTTCTGGAGTTCGTTCGGTCTGAGTCCGAGCCCTCTTTTACGAATTATGGGAAGAAGCTTTACCTACTTTGGTAAACTTCGTTCAGCCTTGCGATCCTGCCGCGGCGTCAGCAGTCACTGGTGATTACCCTTTATCTGAGCAGGAGACAAGGGGGAGGCCCAGCTTTCTCATTCTTTGGATATTCAATCTCTAATCCTCCCAGACCTTTGTACACCGAAGGTGGCTAATCCCTCCTCTTTTTCTGATATGCGCTTCTTTGGTCAGAATAGAGACATAGAAGAAGAGTTCACACTGAGTCGATTCTCTTGGAATCGTTAGCACGTAAGAACCCGGAAATCACAACCAAATAAAAAGTACCACTAAGACCCAAACTTAGAAACTAGAACTACAGCCTTAACTACACTACAGAACTTTATGCGAATAATCCGGTTTTTGAAGAGCTACTTCGGACCCATCCAAGCAAGATTTCTCATGCGATCAAGGGCATAGAATGGAAGGAAGAAGGGCTTTCTCTACCGCATAAGCAGATTAATCATATATTATATATATATATCTAGTGTTTTCTTGCAATAAGGCCGATCGTCCATGTCGTCAATTTCCCGAGTGGAAGGCCCTTGACGGTAGTGCGTTAAGGAAGTGGTGCTCCGAACTATACCTCTTTCGGTCTGTCATCTGCCGCTTTCTTGTCACGGGGCGAAGTTTTCCCTTTGCCTGCCGCTCCGAAAAAGCACAGTCCCTGAGAAGCGGAATCGCATCCCTAACAGCAAGCTTTGCATTCACTATCCAAGCTCATATTGCGATCCAGCCTTGCTTTATTCGTTAGCAAGCGATCATGAGCCACCTTTCAAAGGAAAAAACTTAAGCCTAGGGACGGTCAGAATAATCTTCCATACCAACTTAAAAATGGGGTCAACAATGCCCAGCTCCCAATCCCGAAAAGCCAGCCTGGCCGCAGATTTGACAGAGAATACTCCCGAGCGAGTCTCCCCCCAGGTGACACTGTCCCCAGTCTGCGACATGTTTGTCAACCAAAATAGAATGGATTTTGAAAGAGATTTCATTAGGGATGAACTGCTGCAAAAAATCCCAATTGCACTTATTAGATTATCAGCAGACAAATAGTCAGAGATCACTTTCTCCTGCTCTACCACCTTCTTTCCTTTGAGAATGCTTCTCCATGTATAAGAGTGCCCCCCCTGTTTGGCTACCCCTTGCAAGAAAGTCCTACTTTGCTATTTTTTCCTTCATATTTCAGCCCATAGACTGTTCTTCCCCTCTGAGGTCAGTTTCCACCCGCCATGAAAGCTTCATTCATCTTGGAAGAGACTTTCAATCCCTTTACCTCCTCCCCCAACAGATCGAGTTATTTCATCCCTTGCTTGACCCCGAGGATCCCTCAATACTCAATGCTTCATCAACTGGCTCAGACATGGGTGTGTAAATGAAATAACTATGGGCCAAACCATGCTCATGGAGCTTGTTTTTGTTTTACCGAAGGCATATTATAGTGAATTTAAAACTTCATTTATTCATGAAAACCCGTGTTTTTTGGCTGAAACCACTTTACCGAAGGACAGTTCATTTCAAACTGAATTTTTTTCAAAAACCCCGTAATTTTCGTTACTTTATCATTTTCCTTAATAAATGGAATTTCAAATTGCATTTATTTCATTTTCCCGTGTTTTTTGGATGAAATGAGTTTTCCTTCGGTAAGTTCATTTGAAATTGAGACTTTTTCATAAACCCCGTGTTTTTGGCATTAAAATAGGATACATATAAAGACAGAAATTGACCCTTAATCGACTTTAATATGCCTATCGCTACGCCCCTCGCTTTGTTAGCTTCTTGTTAGCAGTACTAGTTTGTAGTCTTTATTGACCTGGAACACAAGCCTTACCAGCCAGCCTGACCTGACCTTCGGAACTCTCTTGTCCTAACCTTACTACCTCCGTCTCTTAACTCTCTTCTCATACTCCTCGCTCGTCTTTCTTGGCGTACTCCAGTTAGCTCTTCTCTGTAAGAGCCTTGTCTTTTCTCATGTATTCTATTCGCCTATTCTCTGTGCGTCGGTGTGGGTATCTTCTCCTATTGATTCATTTCCTTCGATGGAAACCCGGGAATTTGTATTTCCTTTTCGATGAATGGTTGCCTTCTTCTTTCTTACTGTTGACATGGCTTAATTCATCCGCATCCGCTGGAGGAATGGTGGAAGGGATCGATCCCATATCCGGTGAAAGGCCAAAGGCAGCATCTTACCTGGCAATTTCCTTATTAATAGAACCCAACTCAGCAAAGTCCTTAGCAAAGGCCGATGTCCCATCAGGCATCCTCCGCCATATAGCAAACCCTATTTCAAAGTGTGAGTTTTGTAAGCTCTTCGCTTTCACACTACCGAACATAACTATATTTGGCACGCAATCTAAATTCCTTGTTTGGAAGATAGATCTAGGAGAAAGCAAATGGTTTTCTGCGATCACATACGAAAATAGTTGAACTTGACATCCTGATACCGATAGAAAGACGAAATCCGATACAACAGCTGATCTTGCGACATCGGAAGATACCTTTGCGGCAGTATGTTCCCACGGAGCGGTTAAGAGACGGGAAATGGAAGTCTAGCTGGCGTCTTTCTTATCAAGCCAAGCTGGTTATGAGAAACAACTATAGAAGCTAGTGGAGTGGCCAGACCAGAGGAGTTCCGATTCAAAAGATTCCGATTGCCGATGGATGATGGCGATGCCGAGGCAACTGACTTAGAAGCCTTTGCTTATGTTGTACTAGCAGCAGCTATGATTCTTCCTCCTATGGGTGAATTGGACCAAGGTCAGTGTTTTCGACTTCCCTTGAAAGGACAGTTGACTTTATTTTATTGCGTACTTCTTTCCATCCTGATAAGGAGATCCTTTGGAAAGTTCCTAGAAAGTCTTCTTCATACGCTTATTCTCTGACCAGAACGCCGTACCATGTAACAAGAGAAAAAACCTCTTATTTCTAACTAAGAGAAGATTCGCCGCAACGCAAACAGCTTATTCAATGCCAATGCTAAACCCTACTGACTGAATGGCTTCCCCTCCCTCTCCCTTCTTATTCTGCCTTACCCTTCTTTCTTCCTGCTGAGCCAATAAGCTCCAATCAGGCATGAAAGCACGAATTCAAAAATTCAACCACGAGGGATGCCAAGCAGCTCTGATTCTCCTCCTAGTGGGGCTACTCACTCACTGTAGTCTAAACCCTCTCTTTTTCCAATAGAGAGAAAGTTAGTGCTTCTACCCGACCGTAATAGTCTCACTTCGTTTATAAAGAGCTTAGCAAGCATCTAAGACATAACTGGTAGAGAACTAACTAGGAGAAGAAAGACAAGCAATACAGTCAGGCAATTCCATTGTTGATGTAGTTGCTTCTACGATTGGCTTAGTGTAAAGTGTACCTGAGCAGGGAATCGAGCTAACTCTTCTTAAAAGAAAAGAACTACTTTTTGATTATAGCGCGATCCTTCCCCGAGGGAATGAGTGGTATAACAAGAAGGAAGGCAAGGCATGAATTTTAAATAAGCTAATAAGCTCTTTTTGCGATTCGGCGACCATTAAGACGATTATCCGCATATAGATCTAGTTACCTTTCAAACAGCGGATTTTTTCCTTGTTTCATAATCAGATCAAGGAATTGGGACAACCCAAGCCAAGGATGATGCAAAACCTTTGGCACCAGCTAAGGCGACCTCCTGCGCAGGGTAGATGAAAGGTATGCCCATTGTACCCGTGGTTGGTGCATTCATTGATGCAAGTCCCGGATCGATCTATTTATTCTTTCGGCTAGCCGTACTCATTCCTCTTGTTCAGATTCTTTCTTCCTTCCTTCGTAGGGAGTTGCCCCCCCCTCTTTCTAATTTCTATTTTCGTATAGAAAGAAGTCTGGGCGCTTTTACTCAGCTTCCGGAACTCCTCAACAAGAGCCTAAGCCCCTGCTTGGTCCTTTGCCTGGCACTTGAAATGAAATTTGCATTGTTTGTTTTAGTTAGGAGTTTGACTTTATCGGGAGTGGATCTCTTGAACTAGAAACTAGTTTATAAAAACCTTAGGGGAAGCCATCTATCAGCGAAGGTCTAAAAAACAAGATTTCCATAAAAGCAGGGGTCTCTATCGGGCTTTCTCTCGGTGCGAGCACCTATTCCCCCACTACAGTGAGCGTGGTATGTCGCTAGCATTTAATCAATTGAGAGTTGAATTCATCAAACAAGTTCCTATGGGCTTAGCAAGAGAAAGAAATAGAAAAATCTTTGTTTTAATCGGGAAATCCGTGGTTTAGTGGCTAGGGTGTCTACCTGTGCATCTTGGGGAGGTTGCTGCTGGGAAAGAGAGTTTCATTCCACTCGAGAAATCATCAAAAAAGACAGATTCGATTCTTGGAATTGGTGTGCTAGCTGCTCTATAAAAGGGCGAACTTACTGAAAGAACCAGTGAGGAAAGGTCGTATTTGTACCCCGGTTGGAAACCTAAAGTAAAGAAAAAGTAGGTCATATTAATTAAAATACGAAATTCTCGATTTGGAGATTCGTTGTTCTTGCGAAAAGAGGCTGATTGGGGGATTATAGGTTTCGGCTGTTCCTTCCGCCCCTAAGGTCTTTCTCTTTTGCCTAGGTACTGCTCTACGGAAATCAATATCGAATAGAACGAGTTCTGGTTCTCCAATCAAGCTACCAGTTCGACATGCTCAACACTTGCAAATCTCCCTTCTCGTTTGGGGGTTACACTAGCGCTAGGCGAACGTTCTGATCCAGCTACCCCAACAACTCCTTATTCCAAAATGGGCATTCATCCGTGGAGTGGCCAATGGGCAACTTCTTCCCCTTTTAAGGCCTCTTCTCAAGAGAGGTTGGGCTGGTAAATTCATACCTGAAGAAGAAGGACCGAGGGTGCTTTGGAGGGTAAGGTACCGATCAGATCAAGGAATTGCGTAAATAATGCGGCTTGAGCGGCCACTCTTTCCCCGCCGTGCGCAAGACTCAGGAAGTCATTTTCATTTGGCGGTATCGTATATAATAATATAGAAATGCTTTCTTTAGTTTATCGTATAAAATAGAAAGGAAAGGCTGCATTTAGGAGTGATCCTCTTTCAAGACTGAAAGGAGGTTTTCGATGTACTTGATTGTATTTTTGTCGAGATTGGCTTGGTCTTCAGTCTACTTTAGTAGAAGATCAAAATCATGCTTTGGATTCAACACCCAAAGACTCCCATGTCTTTCTTGGTTGGTAAACCCAACTGGCTATTTACAAAAAGTCTTGATTCACTGAAGAAGCGGAAACAACAAAACAAGATATATATACAAATGGAAAAACTAATTGAACTCATTAAGGAGCATGCTAATTTTATCAAGGGTTTTCTGTTATCCGTTCTAGTATGCATCATTCTAGTCATTATAGGTATTTATTATTTAATACATAAATTGAATATGTTAATACAACTATTAAATACGAGCTTCTGGGTGCACCAAGACACCCTAAAATGGGTACATGAGTACAATATAAGTACTGGTGCTAAATTTCTATATGAAGTGCATGTGGGGAATGATGGGACAACGCTCAAGCCTATTCCATTTCCTAAAGAAGTAGGCCCCGCCCCGCTTGCTCCGTCTTCTCTCGGGTGCCAAGACGCAGTCTCCGCCTCCGCTTCCACTGCTGCAGACTCTGTCACGCCCAACAGCCCTCTTGAGCGATTTGAAATAATCCCATTGATTCCTATGAAGATAGGAGACTTGTATTTCTCATTCACAAATCCATCTTTGTTTATGCTTCTAACTCTCAGTTTGGTCCTACTTCTGTTTTATTTTGTTACTAAAAAGGGAGGAGGAAAGTCAGTACCAAATGCTTGGCAATCCTTGGTAGAGCTTATTTATGATTTCGTGCCGAACCCGGTAAACGAACAAATAGGTGGTCTTTCCGGAAATGTTAAACAAAAGTTTTTCCCTCGCATCTCGGTCACTTTGACTTTTTCGTTATTTCGTAATCCCCAGGGTATGATACCTTATAGCTTCACAGTTACAAGTCATTTTCTCATTACTTTGGGTCTCTCATTTTCTCTTTTTATTGGCATTACTATAGTGGGATTTCAAAAAAATGGGCTTCATTTTTTAAGCTTCTCATTACCCGCAGGAGTCCCGCTGCCGTTAGCACCCTTTTTAGTACTCCTTGAGCTAATCCCTCATTGTTTTCGCGCATTAAGCTCAGGAATACGTTTATTTGCTAATATGATGGCCGGTCATAGTTCAGTAAAGATTTTAAGTGGGTTCGCTTGGACTATGCTATGTATGAATGATCTTTTCTATTTCATAGGGGATCCTGGTCCTTTATTTATAGTTCTTGCATTAACCGGTCTGGAATTAGGTGTAGCTATATTACAAGCTCATGTTTCTACGATCTTAATCTGTATTTACTTGAATGATGCTACAAATCTCCATCAAAGTGGTTCTTTTTTTATAATTGAACAAAAGCGAGGAGCGGAAGCCAGTCGACGGAGAGGAGCGGATATGAAAACGAAGGCTAGATTTTCTTTTGTCTCTTCCCCGACCAATTCATACCTTTTAGTGAGTAGTCGTCCAATTCCGGCCGGTATTTGCTCCCTTTCTCCGGTCTTACTAATTTGTAAAGATTTGAGATTCCAGGGCAACATCCTATTATTTTAATAAGCTTCTTAAGTTAATCGAGTAGCAGACTCTGATTTCAGTGCACGTGTGGAAGACAACTCTGTTTAGCCAGCAAGCATAGGAAAAAAATCCCCCCGGGGAACTTACTATTAATGCTAATCCATTAGTTCTAGCTCGAAGTTTGCCCTTAGCTGTCTCGAAGTTAGCTGCTTGGCATGAGTAGCTTGGGCAGTCTTAGTGAGTAGCTTGGCTTGCTCATGCGGGGCTTTGGAAAAGAAAGTCACCAGGGAATTCATATACTAATCTTATAATCCAGCTCGAGAAGTTTTTTTGTTTAAAAGTAGATCGGGAGTTCAAGCAGATGTTAAATTAGGGTGAGGTTGACTATTCGGCCACTTAGCTAAACGAAATCCTGAGTATCGACTGTCGTGTGAGTCTCGACCAATGTGTAGCTGCCGTTAAAAGGCTATAAGTAACGGCATTCTCAGCCGCTCAAGAGTCAAGAGACTGACTATCTCTCTCTTTACACAATTTCAGCAGAGTGACTACTGATTTCTGCTCGTAGTTCCTCTCTTGTTAGTGTACTCGTGATAGAGTACTCGTGCAACAGCGCTTACGGCTGCTCGTAGCTATTGTATGCATGGGGGTAACGAGATATTGATTGCACGGTAGTTAGGAGCGAAGACTTTCTCTCGCGGTAGTGCGCTTACGACGTGCTCGCACCGGTCGACTACAAGGCCCTATACCAAGGTATAGTACAGGTGGTGGTCTCTCACTGGGGCGAAGTAAACTAGTTGGGTCCTGACTCTCTGTCTCTGCATCCTGCCCGCTCTTTTTCTCTGACACAATACCAGTCTATTCCGGATCTTCGGAAGCCTGCCAAAAGTACTAAAGATGGAGGAGCGCTCCAGCGAGCGTCATATCGCTTCCAAAGATTTCGAACGATTCGTACAAAAAGGTACTCCTTTTTCCAATGACACGGAGCGGAGGAAGTGTATTAAGGTTGACGATTCGCTTTGTGCGGGCTTGCATCCGATGCCTTCCAGACAACTGCCTTGTCTAAGTAACCACGGAGAAGAGAGGAGATCAAAGAATGCCTACCCCCCTCACTCATAAATGCGGGTACAACAATAAGAACAAGGCGTAAAGCCCTTAATCAGCACGTAAGAAAGAGCTTCACGCAATTGCTCATCTCCTAAACGGGAAGCAACCAAAACCTTGTCGAGGCAAGATGAGATATGGGTCTCTACCTGAGAAAAGATAGAACAAATTGTCCGCTCATCGGTCTTGCGGGGAAATCAATCAACAATTGTTCGCTCAAAAGGCGGAGCCGCCATCATGGCTTTTGAAGTACTAAGGGGAAAGTTTCCACGGTGTTGGTCCTCGGACTGCCCCGGTAACTAGCGTTCCTTTCGTGCCAAGCAACTTCTACAGTTTTTTAATCACCGCACGTTTCAGTAATGGTTAAAAAAAAAAGGGACATACCCTAGTTCAAGCTGCTGGTTACTACCCGTGCCAAAACACTTCCCCCTTTTTGGTCTCATGCGAAAAGGGATCAGCTCCTTACCTTAATAACTTGCTTATCCGAAGCTAATCCTATGGCTTTGGGCGCAATCCATTGGAGCGAGTCAAGTCCCAAAGTCTACAGCAAGCACCCGAAAGTGGGTTTTTTTGTCGAGGAATGACTCTTGAATCCGAATCGATCAAGCTTAGGGAGAACTTTTCTTTATCTAATGTCGCGATAGAACCTTTTTTGATTCTCATGAGAGAAAGTACGAAAAAAACAACAATTGAGATGGAAACTTGTTCCGGCAAGCAAGCCATCCAATCCCTATTTACTAAAAAAAACATACCTGTTGAAGATTTATTTCCTTCGGAGCGGAGGTTTCTCTGCTTGCCATTCAAAAGTATTCGCTTCTGAAAGCTAATTCAGAGTTAGGGATTTTTGACCTTATTTCCCAGGGTAGGAGGTACTTGAAGACCGTGTCTTTAGCTTGAAGTCCGTCATCTCGCTTTCTGAGCTATACGAAATCGCGGATTGAGAGGCTCGCTAGCTTGTTACGACTGAACTAGCCCTGCCTTAGACGGAGACTGAATTGACTGCTAGATAGATGGTTAACTTTACTTTCCTTCGAAAGGGAGTTATAAACTTTCTGCGCTTGCTTCCTTCTGCCCGTGGGGCTGGGACTAGACCATTACCTATGACTTCGACAAGTAAACTTATCTTTCTTTGAGTTCGTTGCACTTGCATCGCGAGACTCCGTATCACCTTGCTGACTTTCTCCTTTGGCGATATTAACATATCACCTAACTCTAGAGCTGGCTCCACTCCGTTCCACTCACGCTGTTCGGGGAGTCGCGGGGGGCAGTGGATGGTAGCCTCGGTTTTCGCTCTATCTATTCTATTATCTTAGTGGCAGACTCGCGCTTTCTACTAGGCTAGGATAACTTCTTCAGTGCTGTCGTCAATAAGGCACAGGCAGGTCGGTGCTTCTTCAGCCCACGGATTGCGATCTATAGTGAACATCAATCTTTCCTGCGAGGACTTACCTATTAACAGACAGAAGAGTCTTGCAGCCTCCCTCGATCGAGACCTGACTATGAACCCTATCTTACCGCTTCCGCTTGAACCACCAGAACACTTGCTCCAACAATTAATTACATTGCCCGCTTTGTTTCACCGATCCACGGAACTTACTTCGCCTGGGCGTCATCTTTCCTTTCATTCACTAGTTGAGTACTTCCTCCTGTCAGATAGAAGCTTTTCAAAGGGTGCTTCGCTTCCACCGGGAGGATTTCCTTGATTGCTCCTATTCCACTACGGCTTTTAAACCTATGAAACTACGGCTATTTGCTCACTGACTCCTATTATTGAGATGGAAACTTTCCGGGTGCGCAAACGAATCACTCCCTTGGAATGCCTCTTTCGAGATTGGAGACTTCTGAAATATCAGCTATATCTGCCGACCCTGAAGTGTGACTTTCCTTGATTGATGAATTGCCCTTTCCGAAACCGTACGGTACGCGATCAATTAGTTATTCATCGAAGGTACTGAGGCGGGAAATAGAATATGGGTAAGATGGCGGAATGAAGCGACCTGCGCCAGTGCTTTTATCCCTTTTTTTAGGTAGGGGTAGCCCAATTGAATGCTTAGAAACCGCATTGAATGGACTTGTAGTATCATTACCCATTTATCGTGATCCAATTCGAAACTGAGCTTATCGGTGGAAAGATGTAGTGTGGCGAACAAAGGACTTCCGACTTGTTATTCATGATGAGGTTAGTGGACGAGAAAGAAGAGAATCAAGGCCGGACGAACCCATCCAGTGGTTTATCTCGCTACATGCCCATCGCCTCGGACCCTTATTTGTACACATCCGCTTCATCGTATGTGTAGATCATAGCCGAGTAGGTCCCTTGATTGCTCCTGTTGGTGATAGTAAGGTTGAACTATAGGAATGCTGGTGAACTAGAGTAATTATATGATTCCCCGTGGTTGAAAATTCATTAGTTTGTCCTAGTCTATGGGCGGGGGTAACCTTCTTTGTGCCGTAGGTTTAGTAGTAATTCGCTATGTCTCTGCTGCTGAACTAGATTAATCGATTGAAAACGAAGGAAAAGTATGGTTGGTAGTTTTTGGTAAAGTTTCGGAAGATAGGAAGCAGGCCATTGTTGAGCATATCTTGGGAATGAAGGAGACGCTAGTCTTACTCAGATGCCTTATTCAAATAGGGGGTGCTCCAATATACAAGGGCAGGTGTAGCATCTCCCTCTAATTGAAAGAATTAGAGCTAGTGGGTTACAAGGCATTTATCTCTCTCCGGCTGGAAGGATCAAACTTTGAAAATAAGTCATTTCTTTCTTACCCATATTTTTTATGCTTTCATTTCCATTTCAGGGAAATGTTTATCATCATCATGTATATGAGTTGTCTGGCGATCCAGAAAAGAAGACCTAGAACAGGATTGGTCAAAACAATGTGGTGGCCGAAGGAGACTGGAGTCAAAATCGTTATTCTTTTCCTTTCTTCAGTAGAATCCCCGGTCCAAAACGCCTACTCAAAACTAAGAGTAAGAGGGGGTAGCCGAATGATATCCCGAAGGGGTCCAATAAGACTTCCTTTCAAGTAATACAGGGACGGACTGATACTCTAACTCCCAATGCAGGAACAGGAATCTAAATGAAGAGGAGGGTTTCGAAACCCATTGAACCTCCCAATCGAATGAATCGTAACATTAGTAATGATCAACTTTACGGAGCCCTATCACTCGGTTAGATAAGAGAATTCCACCCCAGAACAAAAACTACCATATAATGCTATAGAAGCACGCACTTCTTCGTCCACAACAGCAGGCTCTTTCGGTCCTGGCTAGCCGGTCCAGTTCTCCAGTCAATACCTGCCAAAGAAAGAATGTACAATTTGTTGTATCAATGATATTACTCATCAACGAACTGCTAGTTGGAGAGGGAGGTCCATTACGCGTTAGCTACCTCTAGAATAGCCAGACATTCTTGGCCAGGTTTCAGAATGGAAGGAACTGAATTGGCCACGCACGATGAATGGATGGACAAGAAAAAGGATAGTCTAAGACTCTTCGATATGAATTTATACTAGGAATTCGGAAGAATCTTAAATGCTCCCGCTCTGCATGACAGGCGAGGTAGGATAGAGAAGAGGGTTGCCTAGATAGATGTTCTCTATAGGTATGCTATAAGTAGCTAACAGAATGCAATGCCTCCTTCTAGTGGCGGTCGGTCGAGCTGGAACTTGGCTCCGTGAGGGGGAAGAACCTTTACTTTTGCTTTAATTCTATTGGGTGGGAGGCATGGTGGAAGCCCAGCCCGCACCACACGTTCTCTGATTGAAAAGAAACTTTTTCTCCGCTCCGGGAATTCCAGCAGACGTGATACTGGTTCAGCAAACGGACTCAACATTTCACTTACGGAAACAGAAAGAGTGTTCGGGGATATTTGAAAAAGCCTTTCAGATACAAGAATAAAGGCGACCAACGGAAGCTCGACCAACCCTTGAACCTAACCCTCGGAACGAAAGGGCTTAGCTTTTTTCGGGCGCAGATGAAGAAGGCTAGGAAGAAAAGAGTCTTTCTGGGGCAACCCTCTTAAGTAAGTCCGTGTAATCTAGTTCGGAAAGATAGATAGTTGCCAAAAAAAGCTAGGGAAAAGGCTACGTCTCTTAAGAGCCAGGCCCACGCCAGGCGAGTTCAACTATGCGGTAGGAGTTCTGTTTCAACCAGTTGAATTTCCAGTTACTTTTTTTGAGTACGAGCCTGTTTCAAAAAAAAAGGGGATTCCTTACAGTTGGGGCCGAGCGAGGGAAAGATACTGAGCTGAGGCAGCAAGCTAGCCTATCGATCTAGTTGAAGTGCTTTTAACTGGAAGTTCTGTTAGAGCTATTGCGAGTTCCCCTAGAGGAGTATTTCAAGCCTAAAAAGATCTAATTTCATGTCCATCAACCCCTCTGACCTGACCTGAAGAGATGGCGAGAATCCTGTCTTTTTGGCTTAGCTTTTCCTGTTCACGACTCCGATCTTCTTTCATCAGCTCTTCTTGCTAACGTCTTCACTTTCAAGGGAGAGAAGGAACCCGAGCCAACAAGTCGTTCGGTTAGAAAGCACTGAAGGTACGGGGATAAGGAGCGGAAAGCCACTCGTTAACTCTTCCTTTCAAGTTTTTGCTTGGGGGAGTACTGAATCCGTTCTATTCTAAGGTAGGAATCGAGCCAAGCTAGCAAGGTAATGAGAAAGAAAGCAAGTGACCAGGCAGGGTTATTAAACAGATCAGCGAGTGTAATGCATATGAATGTACCCTAGCTCGTTAACGACTGCTCAAAACCGTAAACTTCGTTCTAGCTTTCTTTTCTTCAAAAGTTAGAATCCGAGACTACAAAAGTCAATTCAACGTCCTTACCTTAACCTTCCAGCTAAGCATGAACAGAGTGAAGAGTCGAAAGAGTGGGCCACAGACACCATAGGCAAGGTCACACCAGGGTCACCAAGGGAAAGCGAACCAAAGCTATCCGCGAGTTCCGAGTCGATTTTCACACGAGCTGAAAGAATAGCCATTTTAGTGGAATATGACTCTTGCAAGCAACCTCACCTTCCCAAATGATACTGATGAGGAGTCGTCACAGCTTCTCCCTCGGATCACTTACTTGGCTTTACAAAGCTCCCCATGGTCGCCTTCGATACCATCATCCCAACCAGTTATTCTTATACCCTTACTTCCCCATAGCCACTGGCTCACGACCTTTCGACTCTCGCTAAAGAAGAGAGGGAAATTCACATTCACCCTTAACTTCTCGTACCTCCCTTACTAAAACCCGGACGTGACTGAACTAGCCTCCCCTGTCCCAGGTGTGGGAATACTTAACCATATGGGCCACAGACATAAAAAAAAAGAACGAGAGGAAGAAAGTCTGACCCAAGCGGAGTCACGTCCGCTACGGACGAGACGCAGAGAAGAAAACTCTAATTAAATAGAAAGAACGGACGCGCATAGCTACACTAGAGGAAAAGCGTCCGCATCTTTGATTCCTTCAAAATAGACTCTTCTTTACTATCTTATCTCACATGACAACAACTCATTCCTGGAGAGCTGAGTTAAGAATGCTAATGCTTTGGTTCTTTCCTTTATATAGAGATATAGAGTTTTGGCATAGAACTTACTAAGGTAATGTATGTCCTAACTAAACTCAATCAAAGTCTCATGCTCCTACTCCTTTCTTTAGACAGAGTGATGGCATACTTTTCATTATTATAAGTGAAACCCTCTCGTACCGGATAGGCTTTTGGACTTGGAGCTCACAAATGCGCTGTTGACATGAGATAATGAGTTGTTTGAGTTTTTCTGCTGAAGTCGGAGAAGAGGATGGAAGAGGAGGTAGCAGTTCGTGCTTGAGTTGAATCAGTTGACAAAGAGCTCGAACCAGTAACTTCATTCCTGGGACGATGTAGGTGCCTAAGAAAGGTCATCTACTGCCGATGGAGTAAGCAGCGAAGGAGGTAGGTTTAAAGACGTGTTTATATAATTCGACCTGAAAGCTCGATTCCTACTAGAATACCAGATAAGGACTGTTTTCTAGACTCCCCCGCGCCGAGCTACGAGTAAAAAGGCCTACGTAACTTTTCCCGACTAATAGTGTTCTAAATCTCCGATCCCAACTAAGGGTTCTAAATCTCCCACTTCCCCCTTGCCAACTCGGTAGAGCTACAAAAAGGCAAAAGCAAGGGCGTTCAGGCTTTCCTTCTCAGATGGGGAATAAGGTAAGAGTTTTGGAATTATTTTCTTCCGGGAGCTTAAAAAATATAATAAGACCGAGCTTTCGAGAACTAAGATTTACAGCTTGGCTTTCGAAGGCGTTAAGGGAAGGCCCTCGAAGCATAGATCACTTTTCCAGCCCTCTTCTTGTCAAGGCAGTTGTCTTCTCTGAGTTCTTAGTTCTTCATTCTCCCCCCGAGCCTGAATAGGCTTTGTCTGATTGAATGACCTCTACCGCATTTTGATTGCTTTCCCCTCTATTACTGCAAGAAAAGAATGAAAGTTATCTTTTTTTTGAGCAAAGTCCCGGAGAAGTATGTATGAGAGTCTAAACTCATACTAAAAAGAGTTCTTTTTTATTCTTTAAGAAAAGAAAGGAAGGATAGAGAGGGAGTGTAAGAGGAAAGCATATATAGACAGTCCTATAGGAACTCTTATATAGACCTTCCTATAAACCCTCCCCCCCCAACAAGAACCCGGAGGACACTCACGGGGGCGAGGGCTCGTTACCAGCTCTATCTCACCACCCCTCCTCCCTACGGGGGGTTGGAGCGCAGACGAGCAGCACTGCGGGCATGAACGAGCGGAGGATCGATGAAATTGAGTCTTTCTCTTTTAGTCTTTAACTCACTCTTCCACTCATGTATGACCGTTAATACATACTCGGCAAACGCCCTCTATCCCACCGTAGGGAATACATTTAGGGTATGGAGCCGACGTCGCAGTATAACTTCGCTGCCCGTACTTCTTCCCAAGCAAAGTTACGGATTTCATAGTTCACGCTGCTTGGGGACCGAGCCGAGCATAAAGATAGAGATAGATCCCACCTTCCCTATAATTCGCCCGGTCTCGTGCGGGGCGCCCGAGGCAGTTCTCCGCTGTATGGGACGGACGGTTTTTCGGAACCTATCCGCCTTAACCCATTACCCATTCACAACTAGGGAGTTAGGGGCGAAGCTGACCTCAGGCAATGGCCGCCTTCTTGTTGCCTGTGTTGCCGTAGCTATGACTGTCGAAAGGTTCCCCCCTAAGCTTGGGAGTCTTCTATCTCACATAGACACATTTCACTTAGCGGCTTTATGAGCATCGTTCTAGTACCCATCTTTCCAGGATCCCTAGCTTTCTCCTCGGTTCAGCACTACACAGGTTATCTCTGACCATCACCTAGGATAATTCAGATAATCAAGAAAGATATCCTAAACTCAGGAATAAACATTAAAGAAATAACTTTGTATGCACGGACATTATCAGTGATGCTCTTATTGATTCTTATCTTAGACCTTTCGTAAGCTCACTCTTAGCTCTTCTTTAACTGCCATGCATGTATTTCTTTAGAGTTGTCTACCTAAGGTTAAGGTAAGACCCACGAGAAAGAAGGAAGCTAACGTAAAGTACAAGAAAGGAAGGACATACTAACTCACCGGAGTGGACCTCAGGACCGGTCTAGAAAGCCTAACTCCAAGGACAAGAAAGGAAAGAACAGGAGCAGGTAAGCAAGCAAGGCACATCGAAGTAAGCTATCGGTATAGAACAGCGGATTCTCTCTCAGGTGAATCCCCGCGGCTGATTCTATTGCAGCGAATCTAGCGGTTTCGCTTTATGCTTTATGCCATGTCTTCAAAATCTTCAAAACCAGTCGAGCAATTGACATCTGCATTCCTAACTACTTCATCTACTTCAGAGAAATATACTTAGCTACGCTATGATTTAGGTTATGTCCCCAGTTTCGGGAAGTTCCCCACCCCAACTGTTACCCTCAGGGAGAAGGAAGAGCTGTTTTACACTCCTATTAGTCTCAAAACTGAGCTATCTGCTAAAGGAAGAAGTTCGCAGTGAAACTCATACCTCTTTGTCGAGCTTCTAGCAGCTGTTCTATTGTCTGCTTCCGCTACTTATTCTGTGCTCCTATCCTTTATAGTATAGTCGAGCAGTTTTCCGCGCCTCTCCTTGAAAGAGGAAGATTCAATGAGATTAATCCCTTATGAGATTCCCCTCGGCTTAATCTTAATAAGGTGCGGTTCTCTTTCGCTTCGCACCTCCCTATCCCTATCGGTCGAGAAGTAAACTCGGGATAAGATAGGCTTCTCTCACGGTAATAAATCATGAGAATAAGCCATGAGAGTGAGTGCCAACTCTATGATCTTGAAAGGGTCAAGCCTTCTTCTTTCTCTTGCTTCGATTGGATCGGATAACTATCTTCAATAAAGAACTGTAAAGGCTGCTAAAGTGGAATCATTTCTTTACGGCTCGAGGGGAGGGCGTGAACGAGTCTGTCCGGCTTTCAGGGGGGTGCTCCTAATGATTGTTCTCTCTAGCATTTTTCCCAGATCGGACAAGCTCAGCTAGAGGAGCTTGACCCGTGCACTCAACCAGAGTTTGAGGCTGGAATTGACGAAGAGCCAAAGCACATCTTAGTCTTTGTCGTGTCAGGGCCCCACAACAACTTCCAAAGTCTCGTTCTAGCTCAATTGAAAGGCCTCGTGGAAGCCTTCCCTCGGCAAAGAGTGACTGAATGAACGAAGTGAATGAAGGAACGACTAAAGGAAGGAGTAAGATGACTGATTGAAGGAAGGAGTGAGACCTCCAACTAGGAGGTAGACGATTGACGGAAGGAAGAAGTGATAAGAGGAGGAGAGGGAAAGATGGCTTCCGTTCAATCCAAGGAATAGGCAGGCGATCATCTTTGAACGCTACTACGCATCCTCTACTGCTTGCCCTACTGTTCTGGTAGAACTAGGCTTTTGGCTGAACTAGCATCTTCTTCCAGTATTCTTAGCTTACTGTTTGCTTCCTGCTCTTGCCTCTCTGGCTGCCCTAACTATTTTACCTGCTTGCCTTGCTAGCCTTTACCTGTCTGCTCAAAAGCGAAATGAATAGCCAACTCGCTTAGCTTGTCTTACCCCTGGCATTACTCGCCAGAACAACTAATGTGCTTAGCCAATACACCAGCCACTCTTTCAACTCGCCACCTTCGAATTAAGGAGCTCCTACCATTTATCTTCAAAAGGCCAACCGCAGGAAGAAGACCTGCTGAATGCGAGTTCAATCACGAGGAGATGGGCAAGTCAAGCCTGCTAGTAGCCAGTATTCAAACTAGGGGAAAAACTCTTTCAGACTGGAGTTCCATAATCATAGGAAGAGGAGAGGGAATCTCATTCTCTTTTAGGTTGGAGGAAGAGAGGCTTTAACGCAATTCTTTGCCGCTTCCTTCGCTTCAAGGGATTGATTAAAAGTATTCTACTCGCGGCTTCGAAGACCTGCTCTTTTTAATTAAGGTCTTGCTCTCCTCTCTGAACTGTACGGATAGGATATCTTTGCTTTGCTCCCTCTTTTTCCTCCACTACTAAATCGCTTTCCTCCTTACCTTACAACATTGGTTCTTACCTTTAGGTTACTAAATGGTTCTCTTCGCCGCATGAGACTGAAACGAGTTCACTCCTTCCCTATCATGGAAGTTAGCTCAAAACCTTATCTTCTTTCTAGCTTGGTAATCCCTGTTATAAGAAGTTGAAAGAACGTTTTCACTCGGCCTTTTCCATGAAGCAATGAAGGAGTTGCTCGACGGCGCTCATCTGTCTTTTCGAAAGCCTTAGCGCCGCGCCCTACTCAGAACATAAGAGAAATAGGGTAGAACCGGGCAGAAAAAGTCTCTTCTCCGGGAAAGTCGGGAAGTAGACTTGTTTGTTAGTCAAAGTAAGGTCTTTTTTGAATCACTGGCATTTGAATGAATAGGAAAAAAACTTTCAGTGCCTTCATTCCGCACTTGGTCCCTCTCGTATTCCCCCCAGCTATAGGGGGTTTCCAGAGATTGACTCTATACATGATATTCCTGAATACAGTAAACTCCCCGTGTACCAACGTCCCCACTCCGGTATCCCCAAAGTCCGAACTCTTTAAGCATTCGTTTACGTAAGAACTCTCTTTTCTGGGTGGGCTTTCTTTGATGTCGAGATTGATGGCTTACGGACCGGCGGAAATTTCAGTGATCAATGAATGACTATAGGAACTAGGGCCAAAAGAGCAGAGCAGACTAGCCTCTGGGAGAGAAGGCCAATGAAGAAGGCATAACCGAACCCGAACTCGTAGACTACTTCTCTTTCATATAGCGCTATTCTTTCTGTTGATCTTTTGGGGTAGGATCTCTTTTTGTTCGGCCACTTCTAGGCAGCAGGGGCCAAGTGACGTGATTGTACGCGAGCCTGATACTGGACGAAGCGCTTACCAACAGGCTCTCTCTGAGAGTGGCATGGTCAACAGAGGAGTCAACCAATGGGTAGAACGGAGCCCGCCTCAACGGGAAGCAAGGAAGTAGGCCTACCCGTCGTCCCCAGGAAATTCATTGGAATCGTCATGATAGGCACAACCTTCACCTTAACTGGCGCTGCAACGGAGTACAATAAACTATTCAAAAAAGAAAGGTGGTTTACCACCCTTTTTCAAAGCCTCCATGTAGTTTTTCTTCCCGCGCGGACGATCGATTGTTAATTGTTGTAAGTACTGGTTTGGATTGTTAGGACCAACATCCTTTCCGGTACAGTTGTTTTTTAGTTAACAGAATGGTTTAGTTAAGACTTTAGATAAGCCAATGGAGTAGCTCGTCTCGTCTCATAGTATGAATAAGAAGCAAAGTCAATAGTCACTTCAATCGGCATAATAAAAATAGGCATATTAGGAAGGAACAGGAGAGGGCTAGAAGCTACTCGTTCGTATTGGGAACCACCACAGAAAGCCTCACAACACCCGAAACTTCCCACTCCTATGAGAATGATGACTAAACCCGCTAGAAGCTCGTTAAAACGTGAAAAAACTTCTTCTAATCCACTCGAAAAAAGGTACCTAAATCCTATTCCATGGTGTTAAAGAGCGCTGAGAGCTCATTTTTTTCGTCGATAAGCTCGTAAAACAAGGTTACTCTAATTCCAAAGCCGGGAAAGACTCGTTTTTTCCCTTTACAGCCTTCGTTTCTGGTTCGATTCTTTGGTTGCGAAGGTTATGAAATAGGAGATCCTATTTACAACTGATTTACCCGAAAAGACGAGATTAGGAGATTAATTATAGACCAAGAGAAGGGCTAGCGTTATAGACTTAGATGACTTAGAAGCTGCTTACTTTGAAGCGGATTTAAAAACATAATTTGAATATTTTTTTTTAACATAAAATCGGACTTTTTTTTTCAGACTTTGAAGATTGAAAATCGGGCTTTGAAGCAGACTTGAAAAACTTTCTTTTTTCAACAGTTGGCTCGACTTATTGGCTTTGGCCGCTCGCTGGTTGTCGGGTCAGATTCCATAGATGTCTATTTAGATGTCGATTTCTTGCTTTCGGCTTCAGGTGCTATTTCAATGTTAGATCAGTTTCGGTTTCAGTTGAGGTTGAGGATCCGATTGTGATTTCTGGTTCCATACCTACCAATTAGTGGAGATAAAAAGGCTCTGGAAGAGGTTGCCTAGATTCAGAATGCTTTCTTTCCTGCATGACCCGAAGGGCGAATTTCCATAGATCAGAGCTGACCTACGAACAATAATTGTTGATGGAAAAGAAATAGATGGAGAAGAAGATACCTCGATGGTCTTACCAGAACTCGCTGACGGAGAAGGAAGGCTGGCAGCTGGTGATGGTTGGTCAAGTTCATCTGGTGCTGCACGAACCAACTCACTTTTCTGAGTGTATCACTTCCCAAACAAATGGTCAGAGTGGCCCAAGTCATCACTATCATCACCACTCTGTGGTGCCACTGACGAAGAACAGGTCTTCCCAGGGGCACTACCGAGGGAAGAAGAGAGTCTCACATCTGTACTGAGATTAGGCAGTGCATGAGGAGGATCATGCAGAATACAGAGACTCATCCTCCACGAATGTAACATGCCGAAAGATATGAAGTCGTACGAGGATCAAAGCATCGCCGGGGAATACCCGAGTAAGATGCAAAATGCTATATGAACAGAACAATGCGCCTTGGGAGATAATTGATCTCGGAGTGAGTCTGGACACAAAGCACTTGCACCCTCATGAAAAATCTCCCATGGAATCTTGCCTTTATGATAGCATCAGATGGAGTTCTGTTGATGACATATGCTGCTGCTGGCTTCAGCCCATAAGTACTTAGGTACATGCATTTGAAGCATTTGGCTAGAGCAGCAATAGGTGCCTGTTTTTCTTTTCCTTTCTGCTACTCCATTTTGTTTCGGTGTGTAAGCACAGTATCGTAAATGTATAATCTCATTAGACGAGATAAACCTCTTAAACTCAGTAGAGACATATTCACCTCCTGAATCAGATCTGAAGACCTTGATCTTACATTCAAACTTCTTTTCCACTTGCCACTTTAAATTCCTTAAACCGATTAAAAGCTTTAGATTTGTGCCGTAGCATACCTGGTACACCGAGAATAATCATCTATGAAGGTGACATAATAGCTGTACCCAGAGAGAGACTTGACAGGGGCTGGCCCCCTTCCATCGGAATGGATCAAATCCAGAGGAAATATTCTTTCTTTATTATTATGTTCCATGAATTCAACATCTTTGCCTTGTTGGCAGCTAGCTCCAGCAAAAAAAAAAAATTCTATTTTTCATCTAAAAAAAAAGGCAAGAGTTGATCAGCACCCGTAGATCAATTTGCATGTCAAAATCTGTGGTGCCAGAAGAATGCCGACACAAACTTTCCTTAGATTCTGGCTTTAGCAGCTGCTACTAATGCAAAAACTTTTTCATCCTCCAAGCCCACCTCCTGGTTGTAATCGCTCCCCATGCTTCTTCCCTCTAGCTATCATTCTGCCCGTCTTTAGGTCCCGGGTAAATTCTTGCATTTGAAATCCTTGGTAACTTTACGTAAGGCAGAAGTTCTTTACTTTTGCAACCGGGAACTGAAAGTTTTCCAAGCGTGGTAGAAATTGATGCAGTTCCTATATGGGAGATTGGGAGAGGGCTCTATACGAGCGCCTGTGTATACCATGCAGTTACCTCTGTACGGAATCATACCTAGCTGGTTTTCAGGCTTGTCTGTGACATGATTGGAAGTAACGGCAAGGGGTTCCACAATGGATCTGAGGAGGAATTCACAGGCAAGTTCATGTGAAAGGCTTTCCTGCTGCCTTTTATTTAGTGGAAAGCAGAAGCGGTGATAGCAGTTAAGGGCATCTTACGAGCGCCTTTCTTTCTTTGCCAGGAGAGGTGGCCCAATCACTAATAGATCCGAGATCTCTTTCTCCACATTCTCTTCTCGATGGGCGTGGTCTAGGCATTTAGTATCTTGGTCCAGGCGAAGGATAAGTTCGGGTTTCGAAGGATAGCACATCAGTTTCCGATCCTGGGGGCACCTTCCCTTGGTTGCGGGTTCGATCATTGAATGCAGAGAGTTCCTTTACGACTATATGCACTGCCTTCACCAACAGAAGGGGTTGTGGAAGGGGGCCAACGACCCACTAAATAGTATCGGTCGACATCTCCAAATCCTTCTTACCCGGCAAGGGGATTGACTCGTGCTTTATAGGTGAGGGGATCGCAAAAAAAATATGCTTTAATATTCATTTATGTTTGTTTCTTCGCTCCCCTGCCAGCTATATCGGTGAGTCAGCCATTCGGGAATAGATCCCTCCCTCTGGACAAAGGGGCATAGAAACGACTGAACCAAGCATCTTTCCATCAGCGGAAAGATAGGAGTACTCCAGGGATCGAGATCTCTTTGCCGGCGGGTGGAAGCCGCTTTATGTGTTTGGTCCACCACATAAAGAAAGCCCCTCCCTTATTTGTTTTATCAGTGGGATCGTTCTTGACTCGGGAAAGGACGCCTCTATATCGAGGCGATCCTAAAGACCAGACCCCTGCTTCATTCTCCCTCGAAAATTTTCAATTCCCTCGATATAGATAGAGGCTATAGCCCACCTTTTCCGAGTCAAGTGTTTCGAATTCAGTTTCCAATTGAGTCTGTGTGAAACAAGCCCGTCAGCTTTCAGCTAGGAGAAATAGGTAATAGCACGAACCAAATGCTATAGCAATACCGCTCCTTCGGAGCGCCTCTGTAAGCCTTTTTTCTCTGCCTTTTGTTCTCAGGAAAGAGAAGATGTCTTTTCCAACCTTTCTTTTTTTTTTTAATTACTAAAGGTCATCGCCTGCTTCTATGTACTTGAGTCCTGATTTCGTAATTAAGTAGTATAGAAAGAGAAAGAGATTCGTCTTGCTTATTTGCTTGATCATTGAATTGAGTGCGTGGTAAATGCTTTTGACTGAACCTCCCATTGCTCTATCTCCGATAGCATGCAGCCGATAATGAAGACAGATATATAGAAAGTGTGCAGTGAGGGATCTTTCTAGGTAGCCAGTCTTTACTTAACTCGGCCCAAGCAATGCCCAAACAATCCCATGTCTTTCTTGGTTGGACCAAGCCAACCGGTGATTTCCGTCTTCCTGAATTGGGAGAGCAAGAATTAGTCTCTCTTTTTTTGGGGGGGGAGCAGAGCAGTCAAAGAATGAAGCAAAGCAAATGATTGTTCTAGAATGGTTATTCCTCACAATTGCTCCTTGTGATGCAGCGGAACCATGGCAATTAGGATCTCAAGACGCAGCAAGCCCTATGATGCAAGGAATAATGGACTTACATCACGATATCTTTTTCTTCCTCATTCTGATTTTGGTTTTCGTATTACGGATCTTGGTTCGCGCTTTATGGCATTTCCACTATCAAAAAAATCCAATCCCGCAAAGGATTGTTCATGGAACTACTATCGAGATTCTTCGGACCATATTTCCTAGTATCATCCCTATGTTCATTGCTATACCATCATTTGCTCTGTTATACTCAATGGACGAGGTAGTAGTAGATCCAGCCATTACTATCAAAGCTATTGGACATCAATGGTATCGGACTTATGAGTATTCAGACTATAACAGTTCCGATGAAGAGTCACTCACTTTTGACAGTTATACGATTCCAGAAGATGATCTAGAATTGGGTCAATCACGTTTATTAGAAGTGGACAATAGAGTGGTTGTACCAGCCAAAACTCATCTACGTATTATTGTAACAT